GTGCCCGTGTCCTATCTATTTATTAGGGCTCCATCTGTGAACATGTAAGTCGGCGGTCATCAAGCGGCAGGCGCTGCGGGAAGCTCGCTATCCACTGATGCCAAGCAAGTCGGGATTCGTACGCCCCGGTGAAAGAAAGGTACACTAGAACTATCTATCCCTATAAAAGCGTGGTTCGGACATTACTGGATAAGCGCCAAAACAAAGAAAATAAGGATAGTCGTGAGCAGTCCACCCCGGTTCCGTAGTCATCTTTATGAGCAATACACGGATCACTAAGACAATCCGAGAACAATCAAATCCATGATCGTGGTCGAGCAACTCTTTCGATGCGAAGTGGGAATGTGTATTCTTTACTCTTTCCACTGATCTTCTTCGCAGGATCGGATAGATAGGCTTGTGTGACCAGGCGATACGTGAGGTGCAGTTCATCTATTCCTTATCAACCATTGACTCTATATATGTCATTTACTTGATCCAGTGTAGCTGAAGAAGAAGTGAGAAGCTCCAGCTCTGGCTTGATTGATAGTTTGCCGTGTAAGCTCGGAAGAAAGAGAGCTATGCCTTATTGGTGGTGAAGTAGACTAGTTTGCAGATGGAACCATCGGATGGACGAGTTCAAGACCACTTGGGTGTCGCGGGTCGCCCTGGACCTTGGAAGCAGATAATATGCATATCCCAGCTCTGGCCTTTCTTTGAGTGATTACTTAACTTCGCCTTTTCTCAGATAGGAAAGTGGTATTCCACTCCTTGTTTTCTTTTGATCGCTGATGGGGAAATCTTGAAAGTTAAGTAGGGCGAGAAGCCTCGTCATGTGAATACGCAGGCGTGATCCTCCCTTCGTGCGCAAGCAGGAAACAGATCGGAATTTACATTGGGATCCGGGATATGCGCTTTTGCTTCGATTCACTAATCTCATTCTGATACGGGATTATGAGCCTCAGAGGCCATTCTTCCATGAGAGAGGGAAGGGTGGCATTTCTCACTTCGTCACTTACCGGATCAAATCCTTTTTGTATGAATGGAAACTATGCCGGGAGTCTAGCATCTTAGTTCGGAATCAACAGAGGGAGGCCCTTTTTCCATCCTAGCCTAGCCTCGACGGGGAGAGCTGTTCGATCAAGCGCATTCGTCCGTTAAGGGGGGGGGGTGCATCTAGGGATTGACTGAGCCAACTACGTATTTTATATCCCGATGGATGAAACCTTTTGATCCACAGCAGGAACTTTCCTAATGGCCTCCCGGCATATACTTTACCATTCTTCCTTCCCAGGAGTGACTGCCCCTCGGCTCGCTGCGTTGCCCCACTAAATAAGGGTCTTTTGCTGTGCTGCTCTTTCTGGTTTAGTTGTTTGCTTCTGAACTCTTGCTAGTATGTTGCTTCTCTACTGTGTTGCTGCTAATGCATGGAGAGATGCGACCCAACAACAGCTCATTCATCATATAAGTGATGTGCCGGCCTTGGGATCAATGATCAAGCTAAGGAGTCAATGTGCGACCGTCAGGCAGCTAAAAAGCACCAGGGGATCGGCGCTCGACCTCGCATCTTAGGAAGCAGAAGAACCCGCATATCCACTTTCAAGGGAGCTTGGGCAAGCGAGTGAGTGTCATGCAGTAACTAAGGAGCTCTTGACCGGATGTCGAGTGCCACCCGAACATGGATTGGCGAGGAAAGTTCAAGGTAAGCTATCGATTTAGTAATGTCATAGGTAAGGTCTTATGGTAGCAAACCACTACATGTTTAGGCGCCTAGTGCAGGGGCGTAGGGAAGAGAGGGCTCCGCTAAAGCAAGTAGTACAGGGGGCGTAAGCAAAGAAGATGCTCAGCTAAAGAAGTCTAAGAATGAGAGAAGCCCAGCTTTAGAAGCTGCATACGACCTCAAGGCTATAGGCAGAGGAGAGCTAGGGGTTCGGGGTAGAATCGTCGATTCAATGATCTGATCTTCTCTTATGAGAATAAGTTCAATCTTTGAGCTGCTTGTGAATGCATGTGGGATACATTTCTATTCTTTGAAGAAGGCTAACTTAGTTAGAGGAAAGCATCACCAGACTTTTTTATCACACTTTTTCTTATCGTATTGATCTATTCTATTTTCCGCGTCTACCCTTCCTTTGGCCTATCCTTGTACAGGTACGGATCCCGCCAATCCCAATCGTTCGTTAGCAGCTCCTCTTGTACTTCTCTTTACCACAGCCGGTTGGTTCCTTCTCTTCGGAGAGACTCTCTCTTTCCAATATCTCTTTTGCCAATGTCTGATTGATTGAATGTCTTATCGTCTTGTCTTGTCTGATTGGTGATGGTGTATTTTTAAACTAGAATACCTACTATAACTTCATTGTATTTGCTAGTCTAGACTAGCCTATTAACTATTACACCTATTAAAGGGATATGCTCTTGTTTAATTAAGCAGCTAGCCTGCGTTATAGGAGCGCAGCGATTGGGTTTGTTACCGGTGAAACCGGTTGAGGAAAGCCTTACCTAATATGAATGATCTTGTTTCTTTAAATCACCATAAGAGAACAACCTGGACTATCTCCACCTTGGTCTTGCACTTCTAGGAAAGCTGCTACTTTTTTGAAAGAGTTGAACTGCCCTCATCTTGATCTCAAAAAGGGGGCCTCCCTCAGATCCGTGAAAGAAGAGTCCAAAGATAGGAAGAGATCCGCCGCAGCCAGGAGACAGGATAGATCGCTTGAGCTTTGTGGTACAGGAGGATGTCGTCCGCTCATCGAACTATATGATCGGACTCTTGAGAGAACTCCTCGAAAGAAACCAATGCAAGAGAGCCAGCCGGGACGAAGAGCACCAACGGTGGGAAGAGCTCAAACAAGACCACAAGACAGCTCCCAATAATGTAAAGGATACGACGACCTTACATATGGTGAAAGAGAACCAAACGGAGGTAAGAGATTTTCCACCTTTGAATCAATAGAAGATTGGAAGACTATGATTAAGGAAAGCATAATCCAATCCTCAGTACTTCTTTCTTCGTTCGATCTTACGAACTCCTTCTCTATGCGCAGTGGTATTGAGACCATATAGTCATTCTTTCTCGAACCCTCTCCTTGCTTTATGGCCGAGCCATCCGGCGGTGCTTTCTTATTCCATAGCAGGCCCGCCTTTCTCTTTGTTCCCTTTCCAATCAGAATGCGTTTATAAGTCAAGAATAAGCTTCTTCGAAATACGAAATAATAGCATAAGAGAAGAGTGACCAATCTAGAGAAAGAAGGAGCTACTTTCTTAAAGCTTCAAGGTCACTCACTTGGAGCTTGACGCCTATTCTCTTTTCGAGGTTCTTCTTTCATCGACGGCTTCCTACTAATCCCAGATCAAAGGAAAGGCTTTTGGGCAGTCCCAACCCAAAAGAGTGGTTCAAGTGGCTTCCTTGATTTCGACACAAAGATCTCAGGTCTCACGCACCCCGGTAGTTCCCTTATCGCGGGTGCATCATCCATTCACACCGCCGGCCCTTTCAGCAGTCGCTTTCCCCGCTCCTCCATTACATCCACCCCAAAACGGACTGGAATTGTATTCAGACTTCCTTTCTTCAAGAGTTGCTGAATTCCACCCCAATGGGGATCAAATAAGAAGAACTAGAGTATACAAAGTCGAATAGAGCTAAGGAATCGGCGATATAGTAGGTGTCCAAGTGTTCTACCGAAGTCAGAGTGAGAAGAGTTGCTCTTGCTAGGGCGTGTGCCCGGAGAGATGAGTAGTCCAATCGCTGAGATCTCCCACTCCTCTGGCACTCCCCCGGCTCCTAAGGGTCAATATAGTGGTATCAAATAGAACATGGCATTTGCGAGGCCGATAACGCCAGTTTTGGAACCCTTGCACCTTCGGCAGCAAACTCGCGTTAAAACGAAGAATTCTGGTCTTCTAGAGCATCTTTACTTGATTAGAGCACGATCAATCTACTTTTAGCGGTGTTACCGATTTACAAAGAGTAGATGTAAAGTCTTCCTTGGTTTTACCATCTAGTGGATACTCCGAGAAAGATGCTGCCTTCCATGGCTCTTGCATGCCTGACTTTAACTCCTAACCTCCGAAGTAGGGGACATAGCTCTTTTAAGCTAGGTCTTTGACGTGGAGATCAGGCTCTGTTCTTATAGTCGGGCATTCCTTCTCGCGCCGAAGCTGCGTTCTTCTTCTTCTTACGGATCGATCGCTTCAGGAGCGCGGGCCAGACATTCTCCTTCGACCCAGATTGAATAGATAGATAGTTAGGGGACAGAGTCAGAGTTGGGATCTGTCTACGTATACATGGAAGAGAGGAGCCGTGGTGGTCCCCCCCGGACCGCCCGGATCCCACGAGTGAATCGAAAGTTGGATCTACATTGGATCTCACCCGAATCGCCCCATCTATCCTCCTGAGGAGAGGTTTGGTTTCAAACCCCGGTTCGAACAGGAGGAGTACGCCATGCTAAAGTGCCTTGGATGATCCACATCTCAGGGTCAGGCGCCGATGAGCACATTGAACTATCCATGTGGCTGAGAGCCCTCACAGCCCAGGCACAACGACGCAATTATCAGGGGCGCGCTCTCTTTCTTTCCCTATCTCTTTCAATCCAATCGCTCTTCTGTCAACTGGAAAGTCTCTTTATCTTAATGGCGAGCTGTCAGCTCTCTCTTCAACTCTCTCGTGCCTCTTGACTTTAATAGGAATTCTTTTCCGAATTCCTTCCAACCCGGCTTTATTGCTTTATTGCCTAGTTTCTTCTTTCCGGCAGTAATGCTTGATAGAGGAAATGCAAGACCTGAGAGTTCAAGTTCAATCCCATCACTTCATGCCTGTCTTGATCTGACCTCGATTCCGACAGAGACAATCCCGTATTCGCCGGCAGACAAGGAAAGTTTTGATGCAAGGAAAGGAAGTACAGATTCAAACTCAGATTCCGGATCAGTCTAGATTGAATCCTCCTCTCCTCCTAACTTGACTGATAGCTTGAAGCTAGAGGGCTAAGTGAACTATGAATTAGTTGAATGAACAATAGGCTAATAGGTCCACTGCACACTTACTCTAGAAATCTTGACTCCCTCGGTGCACACTGATTTAAGATAAGAGAGCGGGTACTCCGTAGGAGATGACTTACAGCCACAACGGAATTCCAAAGCGGATAGCTCATTTCCTTTCCTCAGCTCATAGAAATTAACTGGCGGTTAGAATAAGACTGATTGATTCGTCTTCTTCGGGCAAGTACCAAGACAGAGATGATATTTACCGTTGATTCTACGCACAGTTTCATTCCTTCTATTCCCCCTCTTCTTCATCTCTCTGAGTCTGATATTATCTGTGCTGTGTAACTTTTTTCGAAAAAGGATGGACTTTGCCCGGATCCTCCCCTACTGAAGGAATTCTGTCTTTATTCACTAGTCATCTCGTATCTTAGCTGAACGGTTATCGGCTTCGCGAGACCATTCCTAAGACAGGAGATTCGAATTGGAAATGTGCTGACTCCTTTTTTCTTACACAGCTGATCTTGGACTTGCAAGACTGATTGCAACCGGTCTTCCTGATTAGCTATTCTTCCTTGCTTTAAGCTTTGTACGCTCATGAGTAGCACTAGATCTGACTTCTAGAACATTGTTCAATCACTTTCTATTCATTAGAGTCAAAGCTGTGCGCTTTGGAACCCTAAAGGAGAACTGCCTATGGTCATGTTCTTGATGAAGTTTGCCCTAGGAGCTTGATATGATCATGTCTGAGGTTCCTTGGATCATTCCATTCTCTCACAGTTCGTCGATGGGATCCCGATTGCAAGCCGTCGTTGGACACTCTCGATTTGACTTGGATCCGGTTCCCCGAATGGAATCTTCTGTCTTAGAATGACGATGTTCTCAACATCTTTGCATCATGTATGGGTACTCCGGTTTTAATAGATAGAAAGTCTCACTACCCGTGGGTCAATTGCTCTTGGTTTTGGCACTCTAAGAGAGAGGAGGGGGGATACCGTAAATCCACTCTGCTACAGGCTATTCAGCTAACCTTTTAGAAAAATGTCTTAAATAAATAAGAGAAGAAAGCCTCAGAACTTGACTTTGAATTCCTCAGTTAGATGACGTGATTTTAGGCATAGACCCGGTTTTCCCTTCTGTGAGATAAGTCGACAAGTTCACTCGTTGCATCGGCATAAGGGCGACCTTTAAGTCTACCCAGTCATATCGAGGAGGCGGTGTTCACTGGTTCTTCTCCGTAATCGTAATGTACAGGTCCAAGTATGCGCTAAACCCGGACGGAATTGCTGATCCTTTGAATGGATTTGAAATAATAGAAGCAAAAGTCAACGTAGTAGGGACCTGAATCCGCGAGTGCTAATTCGGCAACTTCATACGAAAATCAGTTCTTACTGCAAAGCTAATACAATAAAGGAAGGTGCGGGGAATGGTTCTGGTCTCTTGATCTTTTCTTTCTTTCAATGTCAATCAAGTAATAGAATTCATTCCGAGGAAAACGTGAAGACTAGCCATTTTATGAGCTTGGTAAGTCCCTTTCTGTATGGGTCTATTTTTATTCACCGCTGTGAATAAATCCTCCCTGGCTGAAGGAACAGACAAGGAAGAGTTAGCAAGGTATGCGTAGAATACAGAACTGAACAGAGGTGGAACAAAGCTTGTTCTCTCTTGCTGGGTGCCTCACTTAGAAGATGAGGCGGTTCGATGCCTGCATGCGTCCAAGATCAGCGGCTGGAGAAAGTTCTTCTTTCGGGTAGTGAATGTTTTTGAGTAGCGACCGGCATTAGCACACCAGCAACCTTTTTGATTCATGATTAGCGCATTCTTTTGGCCATAGAATCTCTTTCGAGAGGTTGGATGCCCCCTTGCTTTGGCTCCTTGATCGAATTTTGTTCTCATTCATATTAGGAAGGAAAGTCGCGTGTCGTATCGGTCTCGGTCTAAGGAAAACGCCCGCCTAAAGACCCGAGGGATTCCTTTCCTAATTAGAAATTGCAAGAGAGGCCCAAGCATCTGCCCTCAAACTAAAGCTTCGCGGGAAGGAGGCAGGCGAGGAGGCGGTAGGAGGTGTGGTTGGAAGTTAAAGAAATAAAAGTAAACAAAAGAAAAGACTTCCGCGGGTCACAAAACGGTGGTCCAAAAAAAGGAAGTGAGCCCAGCGGGGCCTCGCCTTGATCTCCATGTCGTCTCAGTCTTCGCTTTTCGGCTTGTTAGCATGAACAATAAGGCTATCTAAGGCACAGAAAAAGGCTTTCATTTACAAACCTCTCCGCCGCAGAAACCCCAGTTGCTAAAACTTGGGAAAAAACGATGAAGAGGATTTCCTTTCCTAGATGGACATTGAAAGCGTACCCTTTATTTTCATTTCCATTTCTGGTTTACGCCAATTTCCACTAAGAAGGGGACATCCCCATTTCCGATTTGGCTGCTCCCCATTCGTCGATCTGGCACCTTCATTCAAATTCCTTTCCCCAAATAGAGACGGAGGGCGACTGGCTTATTCGCGATTGGCTTTTGCGCGCATGATTCTTATTTCTTTCGGTGTACATCTGCGCCTCTGCTGAAGGCTCTTCCTCCGAAGAAGCCAAATTAGAGGAAGGCTTGGAAGCACATAAGAAGAAGTTGCTCTTGCTCCCATTGAGTATATGATGGAGAACTTCCGGTCTAGCTTCCGCCTTTATGATTAAATCAAGGACGCCTGATGCAAACCAAGCGCCAACTAGCTATCCCCCTCCAGACTTTAGAAGAAGTGTTCCCGAACTCTATGAATGGGGGAAATCATTTAGCCCTGTCTCTCTCCGAACATCAACCTTTTATCGAGTCTCGTCAACGATTTGAGCCGCTCTACGCTTCCTCCAGTCGCGTCGTCTTTTGCATCTCGAAATAATATCGTATTGTAAGAAAGGTTTATCATGGCAGCTTACGTCAATTCATTCGACACACCCTTGGTTGCCTGCGCGGCGGTATCGTGGTACACCTTTTTCTAAGGTCTATATCGAAATCGAATACGGATACCAATTATTATTTGGAAATGGTACTAGCAATAAGAAAAAGAAGCCCAAGTCCTTACTCTGGGCGAGCTACTACGTTCCATACTCCCGCTATCTCCCTGCAAATTGGGTTGCGGCGGAAGACAGCGTAGTATTCTATTTTATAGATTGGTCCAGGAGGCGAGGTGAGACCGAGTCAGAAGCAGCTCCTTCAGCATAAGCTGTCAACATAGCCTCTTATACTAGGTCTGAAGATGGCGATCAGGAGAGAGATGATCCCTATTCGTCTTCTTAGGACGTCGGACTAGAGTCAATCTATATTAACTATATAAATCAAATAGAGTCCGCTTCTTCTCTTCCGAGAAGGCAAGAACTCCCGTACGGCTTATTGATTCAATTCGAATCTCGTAATGAACAACTCAGGAACTGACGAACTAACTCTCCGCTTCCACCTTCGAGTAGAGCCCCGGCTTTGATTCTTGCTTATCTATCTATTTATCCCGCCACTCTTCGGAGCAGCGCCCATTCCCTCCTCATAGCTGCGCCTTCTATTGAAGCTTTTCATCCTCCTCTTTGTTGAAGTGCACCGATTTTAGGCAAGTAGACGACTTTCTGCCATTGCATTCCAAAGTAATGAGATCAGTAGCAGACTCAAAACAAAGCTCTTTTCAATTTTGTCTTGGTGCCGCAGGAGATCCTGAAGAAGAGCAGACCTCTAACTATAGCTAGAGAAGGCTTTTGGTCTCTCGCCTTGTTGTAATCCTTTTCAGTTCCTACCTATCCCGATATCCCGCTTCTTGTAAGAAAGACAAGTCAACTCATGCTTTTTCGAAGCTCGGCTTACAGACTCAAATAATCAAGAAAAATGGGTTCACTTTCGGGTATAGGGCGTCTAATCCATTCTCCTACCGGACCTTCAACGAATAAGTAAACAGGTGCCCATTCCCTTCTTTATGTTTACGAAAGTAGGCTTGGCTATGAAAAGCATCTAGAAAGAGGAAGGTTACGCCTATTTTCACGGCTGCTGAGCTCGTCAAGATATCCCCTTTCGCAATGCTCTGACTTATTTCTTTGGAATGATTCTAGTCACTGGAATTTTGTATTAAGAGTGCTAATAAATATGTTGATAGAGTGAGGCTTGGAGCCATGTCATCAACCTCCCTGGTCATCCCAGACATAAGTGGAGTGATTTGTCGATTGAACTGAGCTACTGAGTGCACCCAAAAGTCTACGGACCTTACCTTCACCAATCCAAGATGAACCTACAGGCAAGGAGCGAGAAAGCAGCAAGCTAAGTGGAGCGACCGGCGGAGTAGCTAACCGCCCTTATCCCGCAGCTTCTTCTCTTCCTCGACGTGCCAAAGAAAGAAAAGAATAGTAGAAAGGAGTGGTTTATTGGTATGGGTCGTGCGCGGGCTGCCCCAGCTCCCAACTAATCTGGAGAATGCATTTTGCCCCTTTGTGGGGCGAGTTTGCTATTGCCTTGGTCCGGAAGGTGCCTCTACGAGTAGGTATACTAGTACGATTATCCATTTCTGGTAATGTCGGGGAGGACGTTCGGGCTGGCCTAATTTGCTTTATCAACAGAATGGGGATCTCTCCCAATCCTTTTCATTTTCAAGTAAATTTGCTTCGACACTGAAATTCTATATGTAAATGGGGACTAAGAAAAACTTCCATGGCCATCTTACTTAAACTTAAAGGGATCCTCTTGCCCATTCTTTATTATGGTTAGCATACCAAAGCAGTTAGAAAGGCTGTCCCCGCTTACTTACGTCGGACCGTACCTAATCGATCTGGTTCACTATGGTTAACCGCCTGTCATCGGAATATGAATAAAGTGATACAACGAATCAACCCGAACCAGGATCTATACTTTAAACTAGACCCACCCCACTGAAAATGATTTGCTGTGCGGTCGTGGTGGGGTTCCGCAAAACTTGACTCAACGTACTATCCGTGGAGATCTCTGTTGTTCTTGTCTCACAAAAGCATCTCTCTATCGTTCTTTATCATATAGCCTGCTGGCAGATTTGTCCTGAATAAGCACAGTGAAAGAAGAGATGGTCAATAGTTTCTGAGCTTCCATTCCAGTACGGGTACTACACACATATTCAATTCCTTAATTGGAGATGGAGCTTCTAAAACCGCTTTCCTGGGGATAAGAGAAAGCCCAATTAGAAAGACAGCAAGTGTCCCTGCTCTAGGGTAGCTCAACTTCTCAAAGCGGATCAGTCTCAGGAGAACGAAGCTTTTGGTCATTGACCAGAGCATATAGCCTCGGGGCTTTGAAATGGAACTTTTTGACTCTCCACACACAATAATAAAAGTAAATGAAACAACTTCTTTCTTTGAAATTGATTCAGAAAGGCGTCACGATTGGAGTCTTTGTTTCCCCTTCTTCTTCTAGCTGGACATTGTGATTGGAGCTTCGCTTCCTCTTTAGGTTGATAGATCTATAATTGTAATTGTAGGGAAGGGCACTTGGCTTTCTATACGTTGTTGTTTCCTCAATTCGTCCTGACCACGAGGTCTTTGCTAACAAACTAATAGGTAGTTGGCTGATCTACTTTCCTCTTCTGATTGATACCTTATCCTCGGGGTCTTACTTGGCCTTTCATCCATCCTCCGATTCCCCATTGAATTGACCTACAATAGCGTAATGTACTAGCATAAAAGAGATTTTGATAGCCGTATATCGATCAGTATGGAGATATGCTGTACAAGATCTCTTTTGGATCTCTCTGTATAAATAAATAAGTCTTCTTCACTGACTACTAAATCGATACAAAATAAGATACTGGACTTTCGGATAAGCCCTTTGTTTTGTAAATGAAAGAAGCAAGGGTCAATGTAATTGAGGTTGAGAAGGTTCATGAAACCACAACAGCTATTACGAACCGAAGGTAAGTAAGGAAAGCAAGTTAGTTACATCTATCTTAAAGTCTGATTCGGATTCTGCTCTCGCTGTTCTCAAAGTAGCGAAGTTACCAGAGGGAGAAGCTATGATTCCTCTTGTTGGTTGAATCGACTCTTTACAACGTATCGTATTACGAGAAAGCAAATACGTTAGTTGTAAGGGCGATAGGAAAGAGACAATGTTTAATAGCAAGTATTGAAAGCAGATGCCAGAATGCCTCCTTCCTTCTCGTTAGAGTGTCTTCTGTCCGATTCAGAAGATAGTGAATCCGGTGTAGAATCAAACGAAAAGGGAAGTCATCAGATGAGCTTTTATGGAAGCAGCGGCTATAGGGTTCTCAATGGTTTGCTTATAGCCTTATTCTATCCCGGTGAAATTAAAAAATATTTATCACCGGGGCTCTAAAGACTGGGCTAAGAGTATCGTTGCAAGATCCACCCAGAATAATGGTTAGCAGCCATTCGACGGAAGCGGACAGAGTCCCAGGGTTTCAATACAAAATCCGCCCTTTTCACTTGTTTCCGAAGTTCCTTATGCCTCTCCTAGGCCAACTGCAAGTCTCTGATATTCTCTCTCAACCTCCGACATTAATCCTTCCACCCTCCCATATTCATCTGTCTTCCCTTTTTTAGACTCTTGTTGAGAGCGAACTTTCCTTTTCCTTTCTTCTCTAACGTTGCCTGGGGCCTAGCTTCAGATTGGTAAAGCTGAACAGCTGCATCATTGAATCAATTTTCCAGTACCGGTCATAAATCTTTCTAGAATATGGCTCCCTCCACCCATGTTGAAATCAAATTCTCTGTCATCCCCTCATGGATATCCCATGCTTGGAAGCTAGACGTCACCTGCGCTGACTCAAGGCACTTTAGTCCCTATCCATCCGAAGAACCTAGGTGCCCCACCTATTTGTTCTCCTGAAGCAACGAACTAATCTCCACCTCCCGCCGACTACCAACTGGGAAAGCATATTCAACAGATGCAAAAGAAGATGGCGATGGGGATCCGCTGGGGCTTGGTCCCTTCGTAGCCCTCTATTCACCTTCCCTGGAATCGTTCTTTACAAGTACTGGAAATGGGGACAAAGAAAGTGACTTCGGAGAATTCTCCTTCGAATTACAGAACTTGAGGGGGTAGGCATCTCTCTTCGAGCGGCAGTGCAAGCTCGGATGGTGTTAGCGCTTCTTGTGCGGCTAACAAAGCGGGATCAGCCTTCTATATTGTACGATGCCAGTCAGTCCGTCTTCTCGGGTGACGGGCTCCTTTCCGAGTCAGTCAATGAATATGAGCTTCATGCCGCTTGAACGACAGAGGAAGCAGCGATAGCAACTCGCCCTGAGGGAGATCAACCAGCAACTAGATTGACCGGCACGGAGCCTGATTCACCCGCCCCCGGAATGTCTTCTTTTCGCCCATTTAGTCTTCCCCTCGGTTCTAGGAGAAGATTGAGTGATTGGCTTTCCGAATCAAGATATAGAATATGGGCAACCTTATTCCCGGGAGACAAAAGATTGGATTCATGTCTCTGCAGCTGTATCTAGTGTGTCACGCTGGGAATTGAGAAATTTCTATCTCCGGTGAAGTGAAAGCTTACTTGATCGATGTATGGAATATACCGGAAAGGGCAGTGCCACAAGGCTGCTACGCTTGTCCTAATCAAGATCAAGCCAAGAATGCTCTGCGCGCTATACTTTTGCTTTTTACCCGATCCCGGCATAGCGCTTTGCTTTTGGTTCTTCGGAGGAAACCTTACCAGACCACAACCCTCGTTGCTTGTGTGCTTGGACATACATAGCCGAACAGAGGGCCTACAGAAGTCAACCTTTCTAAATGCACACGCTTTAATGTGCGGACGGAAAGCCCTCGATTAAATGCCATGGCTAGAATAAGACAGCTTCGAAGACGAGCTATGGCAAACCCTACTTCTTGTGTTTACAGCAAAATCTCTATCTAAGTGTTGATCTCAAATTCCCTCTTTCAAGCTTCCTTACGATATCGCCCCCATGGTATAAGATTGATAATGATTACGACCATCAGGAGACGGATCAGAGAAAGAATATCATACTGTAACCGCCAAAGAGAGAGGGGTGGGCAATAGACCGTCCCAGCGGCAGTGCCGGATCCCAGTGGTTCTATATACAGTTCCTTATTTTCCTGTGCTTCCGGGGCTTCCCTTTGAGAACTTGTAGTTACCATTGGAATTTGGACGAGAAAAGCATGGATAGATCCATGGCTGAGTTCATGGCAGAAGCCAAGGGGGAGCAGGCGATGACGGAATTCTTCTTCCTGACGACCGGACTTTTCCTTCTCGGCGTTCTTTATCCTGACGATTGACGCCTAACCAGAGTTCGAAGCCACGATCAAGGCAAGAGAGAGTCCCTCCTCTGACCACCCGAATCAATCAGCAGAAGAGATATGACCAGAGGAATGGAGAGCCGCGGCCTTTATTTCAGCCTAAGAACTTATGAGGGTCTATTGAATCTAAAAGAATAGCAACTTCGGGACCCCTCATGGCAGGCAGATTCTTCATCAGAGGGTTGAAAGTATCATTCTTCTTGACTTCCCTCGAGGTATGGAAAGAAGTGTGCGCTGGAGACTGGTGCGAGACTCAACCGAATGAGCTGCATACGACTCCTAAGTAAGGGTAAGTAAGCGCAGGTGAACGAGTGTTTTATGCAGGAGCTTTTCCTGGGATAGGTCTGGATTGTTTGACTATTGCAGAATGGATTCCTAAACATGGGGTAGGAAACTTCCCTCAATGGGTGCTATCCCGATACAGAGGCGCTTACAGCATCTTCAGATCTTGGATATACAGATCTTCTCTGAATCTTAGGGTTAGATCCACGGGATTAGGTTGATATTTTCATTTTTCTTTTTCTTATGGGGACCCTTATCCGCTCTTTTCACTCTGTTTCAGAACACCTGCGTACCATCCTTGTGGGAGAGCAGGGACAACTGGTGCAGCCAAGGAACGAACAAGGGAGCGACGGGCTGCTGATCTTGTAAGGGGTGGCCGCGGTGTAGAAGGACCGATTGGTGCATTCATCGCCTTGCCAAGATCTAGAATTCATTCAATTATATAACCTTCACCTGGAATGTATGCAATAGAGCATATGAAAAAAAGGAATCAGAGAGTTCCGTCCTATGACGCAATGTTACCAGAGAGCTTTACTCCTAACCCCGGCTCCTAACGGCCAAGGGATTAAGGGATAGAGAAGCCATTTCAAAGAGAGAACGATCTTGCTACTCCTGTCTTACATAGTTCTTACCGTTTACTGATCTTACTTACTTACCCGTACACCCGTAACTGCACATGTAGAGTTCGTGGCAGAACACGGGATACGAAAAACACGGGTACGTACGGTGCCAGGTTTTGTGCGATCTCTCTATATCAATCCAACAAAGTGGTCCTATTGATTCATATTCAGATGCGGAAGGAAGGGTTCATCCCGTGGTTGATAAAAGTGCACTTTTTGAATCTTTTAGTCCCGGGAAAGAAGGAAGGGGGTTAGCCTTTAGTTTACCTTTATTCATGTGGAGGTTTTGTAAAAAGTCTTGCTTGGTCGATTGATCTCATCTCTTCCTTTTCTCATATGGAGAGGAAACGGATTCGTTTGGAGGTTTAGTCAGTCCTTTAGCGGTGTATATAGAATATATAATAGTAGTCGTACCAATGGCTCAAGCAAGCTCTGCCACTCGCTCTGGTCTCACATCGTTCCTATCTAGTCTGGCGACCAACCCTCTAATAAAATAGATTCAATAGGCACTGCACTCTTGAGCCCTAAGACGAAGAGCCGAAATTCGTCCATCATAAGGAAGTATGCTTTCTCCCCTTGCGGAAAGAGCGGTCTGCCGCTGAAGGCTGTCGGTCGGTTAGTCGCTATGTTCTTTAGAAGGCGACTTCCTTAGCACGTAGATAGGAGAGATGGTAATTCGCCCTTACTGGTTGGCTTCATCCACTTTCCTCCTTCACAACTAGCTCAAGCGCGCCTAGGTACATGAGGTCTAACTAGTTGCATAAGTATAATGGACAAAGTCTGGCTAAGCGGCTATCTATGGTGCCGGCGAGCATATAAAGATTTTGGTCTATCTTTGGGCCGGTGAGTATCGACGGGCTACACAAAGCCTAGTCTAATCTTGAATCTAAGCATGGGCGTCATACCAAAAAATATGAATGAACAATGGGGAAGCTGATTGATTGATAGAGTGAAGCGAAAGCCGGCCCTACACAACTCATCTCAACCCCTCCAACCAAGGGGCTAATCCCTTCACTTCTTCACTCAGCTGGTCTTTGCACTCTCCATCTCCTTCTCCGCCTGGGACTGATCCTGCCTTTGACGACTTGTCTTTCTCTCCTTCTTTTCATGCTGAGGCAATCAGTCGCTTATTTGCGGGATATCACTATTGGACTAGTGGATCTATCACTACCGGGACCAGTAAGGACACTAATGGGGCTATCTGCTAGATCACTTAGCCTAGCGTCAGACGCACGTTCCGCCTTAGTACCGACAGTAGGGTTACTGAGACGGTTACTCATTGATGCTTTTGCTTCTCCTATGATATAATCACCCATGGGCTATTGACTCGGAGAGGAGATGAAAACTATAGATAGGAGTTATACACTATATTAGTCCTAAAGGGCGGTCAAGGAATTCATGGATTTCAAAATCCTTTCAATCATGCTTAACACCAAAGAAAGTGAAAGCAACTCCTGCAATTAGGAAAGATGAAATGGAAGAAGAGAAATGTCGAATCGGCGATTAGAGAGAAAGATCCCTCACTGCAGGTCAACAAGATCACTCTCGGAACACCCTTTCTATAGGGAAGTACTAGCGATAAACCGGAAACCCTACCGTCTACCCAGTCCAAAAGGAGAGCCCAACTCTTGGTGACTCTTGCTCGCTACTCTTGTTTATTTATCCCTCTCCAGTCCTGGGTGCAACCCCTTTAATAAACCCTCTCCGCTGTCCTATCTACATGCCCTATCTACAGTAGGCAAGACTCAGTCTTCTGAATAAGCCCTGTTGGCATAACCAGATCGAAGCTAGCCAGGAAGAAAGAGAGAAGGGAAGGCATTAGCGACTGAGGGAAAGGACTCAAAGAGAGAGAAGGGAAAGCAAGTTTCGAAGGGGAAAGACAAAGTCGGAGGAGACGCAAGCTAATACTTCCAATCCTTCCGGTTCTCCAGTTTAACTGGGTAATAGATTTGAGACTCTCCAGAGAGATGCAGATGTGGAAAGGGATACGACAGCCACAGACAACCCTGCCGCATCCTCTACCACTAGTGGCGGATCCAAACAGGATACGGTTGCTCAAAACATGGGGGACGCTGACATGCAGGTCATGATGGACACCGCGATTCTTTCTTAGGCCCAGGGCGAGATGGCGAGAGAGGAGAAGGACCAAGTAGTCCTAAATTGAGTTGGGAAAGCGATATGCCGTAATGTTCGGAATGTTCAATGCGCGGCTCGGAATGCCGAAATTGAGCTTTTGCAGATTTGCAGATAAATAAAGTACGATTGAGTTCTTATACGATTTTAGAGTTCAAAGTTCGAGCTAACTATTTCCCAGGGAATGTTCGGAATGTGTGTAAGCACCTAAAGCTTCACTATCTCCGAGAAAGATCTCCGAAAAGAGAAAGAGACTGAAATCCCTTTCATGGTGGGACTCAGAAAATCCAATGATTTGACTCTACACCTCGTATTTGGTCTTTCGACCCGGAAAAACTGGTATACAAAGGTCGCGAGGGACCTAGCCGAAGAGACAATGGGACGATGGGATGGTGGTGATGTAGCCACGTACGTGTACATGAATAGAGGAGCCTTTCATGGCATAAGAAGGATCGAAAGATTGATCCGGCCGGGAGAATCCTGCAAACAAACCTCCACCGATAAGACTGATGACCGACACAACAATGGTCAATACCAGAGTAGAGGGTCAAAGATAGTCTTTTCCATCAACATAAGGTGAAGCCTTTGTTTGAAGTCTCGCATCGATTCCGGAAGAAGCAGTTCGGACACTAACGATTCGTCGATACGATACAGAGTTGTATCTAAGGAGAGGTTTCTTTCCCGTTTGGACACCTGTTTTCTGCAAAAGTAGCAGCTTAGCCCTTTCTGGTTAGCGCGTATAGTACGAGACGCGGCTGCTAGGGGTTCCGATGAAAGACTTTGATGAGTGCCCATCATCCAACTAGAAATCTCTTATATAGGGAGAAATGCGAATTCGTCAGTCTCACGGTGCAAAAGCAAAGTTCCAATTCGTCCTTAAGTATCACAGTAATGCTCCATTGTTACAGTCAAGCCCAATCCATGGTTACAGTAAGATCTATATTTGCAAATAGAGAAAGAACCTTAAAGGAGACCCTTCTTTTTCTTTTAAATAATGCATTCTAGAAGAGATCATTCTCTTTTGTAGAAAACTCGGACAGATCAGACCCCATCCTCCCGGATGTGAACAAGCCTGCGCGGGATCTATTAGCGGAGATAGGAGAACGATTTGATTCACAGTCTTCGCGGTCCAAAATTCCGGACCTCAATGAGGATCCGGACTATAACCAAAAAAAGGCCCTGCGCATTAAATCTTTATTCAATGAATTTGAATTGGAGAATAATCAAATTTCCGAAGAAGCCCAAAAGCTCTCGGAAAACCTCCAATTCAAAAAAGCCCTATTTGATACGTATTCTTTTTTGAAAAATCTTCCCCAGTACGAACGAGATCGTAACCGGGATAGGTCAAATTTGAAGTTCTCTTCTCCTTTCGTTTTCTTCTTTCTTTTTTTCCGGTATGTAGCTCCGCGAGCAAGGAGTGCCACGCACGAGCGGAGCGAAAAGAAAGCAAGGGGAATTCTTCTGGGTGAGAAATCCTTTGATTGCGTATTGAATATAGATCCATGTCTTTCTTGTTTCACTAGCTAGTAATTAATTATCACATGTCCCTTTCTTTATTACAACCTTATTTTTTGATGTCAAAGACCAGGAGCTACGCGCAAATTCTCATTGGATCTCGGTTGTTCTTAACAGCGATGGCTATTCATTTAAGTCTTCGGGTAGCACCACTAGATCTTCAACAAGGTGGAAATTCTCGTATTCCCTATGTACATGTTCCTGCGGCTCGGATGAGTATTCTTGTTTATATCGCTACGGCTATAAACACTTTCTTCTTCCTATTAACAAAACATCCCCTTTTTCTTCGCTCTTCCGGAACCGGTACAGAAATGGGTGCTTTTTCTACGTTGTTTACCTTAGTTACTGGGGGGTTTCGGGGAAGACCTATGTGGGGCACCTTTTGGGTGTGGGATGCTCGTTTAACCTCTGTATTAATCTCGTTCCTTATTTACCTGGGTGCACTGTGTTTTCAAAAGCTTCCTGTCGAACCGGCTCCTATTTCAATCCGTGCTGGACCGATCGATATACCAATAATAAAGTCTTCAGTCAACTGGTGGAATACATCGCATCAACCTGGGAGCATTAGCCGATCTGGTACATCAATACATGTTCCTATGCCCATTCCAATCTTGTCTAACTTTGCTAACTCCCCCTTATCAACCCCTATCTTGTTCGTTCTGGAAACACGTCTTCCTATTCCATCTTTTCTCGAATCTCCTTTAAAGGAAGAAATCAAATAGAAGCTCGAGAAGGAATACCAAAACCTAGTTCACTCGCTGAGTCTCTTTGCATCCATGGCTGAATGGTTAAAGCACCCAACTCAACATTGGCGAATTCGTAGGTTCAATTCCTACTGGATGCACGCCAATGGAACCCCCCAATTACTAGCTGAAAGCTAGGGCCTAGCAGCGGGGACTGCTCACAAGGTTTATACCCCCATAGTGTGGGCTTTTTAGGGAATTTGTTCATGGAGAGATTGTTCTTATTCCTAAGGCCTTCCTAACTAATCGCAGGTACTCTACGCCAGGATGGTTTGGACCGCCGATGTATTGAATAAGTCCTGCCAGCCCCACCCGAGTCTCAACCATCCGTCAGTCCTGCCAGCCCCACCCAAGCCTCAACCATCCTTGATGTCGGAAGCTCCATTACTGTTGCGCCAAGCTATTGATTAGTGAACTTGCTTCTAACAAAATGAAACCATTGGATTCACTCTGTCTATGAAGGAAGACATCCACGGATCACGAACCTAAAGTAAAAACCAGTACAATCGATCATTGAAATCGCCAGTCCCCGTCGTCCAGAATCCCTTGTCGCTAATTCGAAAATGTGAAGGAACTGTGAATCCACTTATTTTTAATAATGGATAGGGCTAACCCTGTCCTTAGCTTTTGTACAGGTTAGGGCCTTGGCGAAGGAAGAAGAGAATCGCACTTTACCTACGATGAAAATGGCGCCTTCTTACTCTGGTTCAGCTATGAAAGATAATCCCTGGGCAATGCTCAAGAAAGCAAAGAAGCTAAACTACCAGACTATGAATGCTTACACTAAGCAGTCCCGCAAAAGGTTAGATTAAGGGAAACCTGGGCAGAAGCCTAAGGAAAAGTTTCATTGACTTAGGATAATACTTGTTCTGACTTAAGTAGACTCCCTGGAGAAGCCTCGTCTAAAGATCAGGATTTCTCAACATTAGGATATCCCTAAAGCTTACGTGAACACTTGGCCTTTCGATTGCACATGGTAGTGCGGGAGGCGGTGTCGAGTGGAATAAGGAGATCCTCTTGGGGGAAAAAGCTCCTTCTATTCTTGGAGATGGAAACAATGATGCAGATCGTAGATATGCTGATGAACCCATTGATACAAAGAATACCGGGCGGGAATTGGTAGAGAAAGGGGATAAGATATTTCACCGGGAATGACTTGAGATACCGAACCCAATGCTTTCACTAATGCGATAGCGTGCGTATAGGCGCTCGCTCTGTAATGGATAGCGCGTATGCCTGCATGTGCTCCATCAGTACGTTTGGCTCACTAGCTTCTATCTCTATCCTTCTTAGCCCCGAGAACGTTGCCAACCACGCCCTTACACCACGGTGAACATCCTTGCAATTCTGAACATCCCCCTGAAAGCTAAGCATCTCAAGCCCCCGGCCCAAAAAAGAGGGACATTTTCGAAATGGATGGTCTTTATGTCACAGGTTGCCTTCGGTGGATCAGACAAGATAATGTCTCAAAAACCAAAGTTCAGGCGCAAACTAAACTTGAAAGGAAGAGTCGACTGAGTGCCTTGGACGGTTCTCTCAGAAGGAAGGCAGGATTGAGTGGATGGAATGGCTTTCATTCTTTAAAAAGAAGTCATTCATAAGGGCTCACGCTCTTGGAGACTCGCCAACCTCGGGTCTGTACAAACTTCTGCTTTCTGTCGTTACCTAGAGTGCAAAGCTTTCTTAGTCCAATAGGAAGTGGAGAAATCCTTTCATTATGTTGTCTACATAGCCGGGATTGGCTTTTCTTTTGGCGGGTCCGGCCAATTGGCCGTGCATTCGGGCATGGGGCAATGGGATCTCTTGGTTCTGGATTCGCTTACTGCGAGACTGACTCCTCTATCTCTGAGACACCACGTGCATTTGGCACCACGGATATCCCAATTGCTTTCTGCCCAACATTCTTTCTTCTCCCAGCTTGATCCAAACTGATGAAGCTGATCCGTTTTGGTATGCCTTGACTTTTCTCCCGTTCAGCCGTGCCCACCCCTCCGACTCTCGGTTGCCTTATTCTGGAGGACTCTTGTCTAGTCCGCTTACTTCCGCTTTTACTTCACGACCTTTTTCTTCGTCACAAGATCCCTCATCCGGTGGAACTTTCTTCGTTCTTTCGTCCAAACCCCCGCTGTGATTCGCCGTTAGGTATAGCTCGCTGGCCCGTACCTTGAGTAAATGGAGTGGACTCTGTCGTCCAATGGTGGGCACATTCGAACCCCAGGTCGCGCATCACCCTATTATTGAGTACCCCTCTCTCATCCCTATGTGCCCTCCCAAGAGGAAGCCTAATCCCAAGTTCGCTTTCGAACCTTGGCTTTAAGAGATTAGAAGGCCCTGTCACTTAGCTAGGATCGAAGAATGATGGAGATGGGGGGGGCCCTTTAATACCTAAACCTAGAGTGGGAATTTCCTTAGAGCTTGCTGAGGGGGTCATTCTCAGAAGTACAAGTGGGTCTCGGATCAACCCTTTATTTAGAATAGGGCCAAACTAGTACCACTACAAGCTGCGTATCAACAATGGCTGTAGCTCCCAACCAGCAACTACTCCCAGTTCTCTTACAGGTGCCAAGAAAGTAGGAGCTAAAAAGTACACTAGAGTTGAGCTATTACTAAAGTCAAAGAAAATGGGCTACTATTTGAGTTAAAGGAAGTGGTGATTAAGCAAGGACAGTCAGCAACTCCCCAGGAAGCTCAAAGTCTTACATCAATCACCAGGAACCCGGGAGAGACCAACTAAAGTAGACCCTCTGACTCAACATTGCCTCGAACCATACTCTTTCAGATATTCGTTTGAAGGCTTATGAGATCTTTTTCTAAGATAGAAGGCAGTTATTTCTATCTCTATCTCGTGCCTAGAACGAGTTCTCCTAGTTCTTTGATTCGTGTGAAACTGTCGGAGAGGCCAATTAAAGAAAAGAAGGGATTACAGCATGTTTATAACCATCGCTGTGTGATAGGTTATAGTAGGCTTATTCGGTCTTAAATGGGGCTATTTTGGCAGGAAGCTTTGGTTGATGCTTTCACTCTGTGATGATAGAACCTTTCTGAGAGGCTGCAACTCTTTGCTAGAACGCCAGCTTACACCCTTCCCGTGGGAGACTATTGTAGGATAGCTTTGGGTAGATTCTTTAATAAGAGGTTGATCTCTTCCCTCTCCCCGTGGAACAGGACTTTTTCCCCCTTATCCCCGGACGAGTGGGTACATATTATTAAGGACCGGGCGGAATACAATCCCAAACAAACCCGTCGGCGAAGACTCAAGTGGGACTTTTCATATCGACCGCTAGCCCGCATTCAGTTTGAGTCAAGCCACTTTCCAGAAGCATATCACGAAAGCGCCTTCCTTCTATGGCAGGAGTTGAAAGCACCCCCGTCCTTTACGCCCCAAAGAATTCAGGCAGGAAGTGAATCACTAATATCCTGACCATTATGACAACACCACCGGCAAGACGCCCCATGATCCTACCCTAGAGCGCTTTCTTTTCGTTTACAAGGGTCTCAATGCCGGAGTCAGGGGAGTTTGGTCTTAACTGGCTAGTCTGGGGATCTATAATCACGTCAAATGAATATGTAGGCGGGCCCTAATACCGAGACAGGGCGGTGCTAGGTCCAGTCGTACGTGAATCTGAAGGCGTAGAGATTTTGATATCGATGGGATAATCATTTTTCTTTTGGGTGGGCCAGATAGCTCCGTTGGAGTGAGAAATTCCATGGTGGGTAGATGCACAAGAAGAGGAGAAGGGCCATTCTGATAAGACAGATGGCTAATTCAAAGAGAGAGAAGACAGAGCAAGCAAGTACCATTTCGATCCTAAGTTGCGAAAGATGGGTTGAAGTGAACATAACCAGATGCAGTCCCTGCGAGTCAATCCGATCACACATCGGCAGAGGCACATGGAGAAGGCTGCGGGGCAACAGAGCAGCAGAGCAACCAACACCCGTTCTCACTACGTTTACCCGGCGTAGTCTATTCATATCAAGCTTAGCAAATAAAGGAGCTCTTTCGTTCAATGACTTCCGGCAGATGGGCTACTTACGACAGCACATCTCGATCAGTACGGGCTTGACCTATGCATGGCACCGATGAGTGCCCCATTGTCTCCCTCAGAAAGAGGTTGTTCAAGGCGTACCACCACCATTTCATTCTCTTCTCTTAGTTTCGGATTTCTGACTTCTCTACGTGAATATTATTCTTATCCCACCAATCAATCTATCAATTGCTAAGGTTCCGCGAAAGACTTTGCTTTAGTTCAAAACTTCAATGTGGGATTTCTCCCTCCTTAGATCTATCAATTCTTAGATCTATCAGCTTGAATGGATTCGAAGATCTGTGTATTTTGGGATTCAACCCTATCTACTCTCCTCTCTCCAACAAAAGAATTTCATAGAAGGGGCTTATTACACCATGTTCAATCCCTCTTTTCTCCACCCCAGGAAGAACTGCCCTGCCACTATCTCTGCTTGACTGACCGAATAAGCGCTTGAGAATGCCATAGAAGGAGTCCGAATTCGGAATCTTTCTATGGCATTCTTTGATACGCTCTTTGTCTCTGGTTGGATTCAGCTTTTTTGCCATCGTTTTGTGCCTCCTTCTTTTTTCAAGAAAGGAAAGACCAATCTATGATTGACTGTGTCATCCTCGACCACCTAATATGCTTCATTCTTATACGAAGGAATTCGAAACCTTGCAGCTTATGTATGCGCGTGAGGGCTCTTTCTTTCTTCCTCTTCTTCTTTGCTTTCTTTCCACCTATTCCCGGGCAACTGATCTTGCACTGGATCGGCTAACATGAACCCATCTGGAAGACTGACCACAACATTGTTTGGATCTATAGATGAAGCTCATCTGGAGTACCTTCCCGCATATCCCTAGCTCAGATCCCGGACTCCTTAGCATGGAATAGGCTTCTCGCTAACATGCTGATCCTCGCTTTCCTTTTCTTGATTCTGACTAAACAGGGTTTACTTTTCTAGTAATGTATAAAGATTTATCCAGCGGAGGTATCCTTTATAAAAGAGAGAACTTTCCGACTCAAAGCATAATTCCGTTGTTAGTTATTTCATCGCAGACAGATTCATTCCATCTTTCGCTATTAGCTTTCCATTGCGGACAGACTAATTGGAACAGGTAGAACTGCCTAACTCACAAGGCACGGGGCCTTGAATACTTATACTTAGTGCGCAAAAGCTGAAAGCGGCATAGATTCTGTTATTGATGATAGAACCTTTGCTAAAAACCCGATCTATCCGGGTGAATGGGCAGTGCGAAATCAATGGCTCCATCCTCTCAACCCGAAGCAGTGCACAAAGATGCAACTCCTGGCGCAGGCTAAACAAGATGAGAGGGCGGAACCTTGACTACTTCTTTTTTTCCTTTACTTTCGCGGGCAACGGATTCTTCACGGCTCTGACTAAGACTTCACTTTCCGTACTATGTGTGGCAAGGAGTACCAAGTCGTTCAGGAGTGAAATATTACTAAGTATCCATCAATAAGTCATTCCATTTCATTCCTGTTTGACACCTATTTAGTAGTGCTTTGGGCAGTTATCCGGTCATTCCAATCTTTCGTATGCGGATATAGAATATCTATCTATAAATGAGACGCTTCAGGCGAGGCATCCCAATCCGTATCAGAAAGAAGGGCTTTAGCCCGGCAATGAGATTAATCACGCAGCTTTCACTATATAAGATAGCTAAGCTGGAGCTTGAAACTAAACCATAAAGTGGGAAGACGAGCTTTGACCCTGATCCCCCGCCACCCAAATTCACACTGCATTGGAATCCCCAATTCTTTGTTGTGGCGAACGATATCGCGGAGAAGGTCGTTGTGGGCAGACCAACTCTTCCACACATCAGGATACAGATAAAAAGAAAGATGGCGCATTGTGTGGCTTCCTTATTTGTTTGCTAATCATTTGCTAATCCGATTCACTCGGGTTCGGGTCACTGAAGACAAAGGAAATCGAGGTTGGTCCGGCACAGCTTGAAGTGATGTTTCTTATTAAGAATCTGATCTTGGACAAAGGCTTTATGCGGCTATTATTCTTTCTGCCAAGTACGATTTGAAAACGCTAGCTATATTCTTACCACATGTGTCAAGAACTCCGTTTTCGGGGTAGCGATTCGTACTACCTGCACTGGACTCTCCTACCGATACCAGAGCTCTACTTATTTCCTTTTGTGGGCTAAGGGTTCCGGCGAGGCCTTAAGATAAGAGCTGATACCTACATATGCAATTGTTGATGTTAAAACCTACGAAAAAAGGGTGCTCATTCTAGCGCTCCCCGGTCTCCTTTCTCATAGGTGCCCACCATTCATTACTCTTACTCGGCACATCTCCTCCAATTTTGGATAGGATCCAACCAGTTACTATATAATTTCTTTATAGTATATATATGAGTTCCGGGAACTACTATGTTTGTTTGCAAAGAAGACTTTCGGTCTATCTCGCTAGCAGTAATATCCCAATGCCCGAGACAGGGAACCAATAAGAAGCATTCATTTCACGCCCTATGATTGAAGGAAAGGTCGAGTACTTTCTTGCGAACGTAGTCCCGATGCGGGAACCATGTTCCTGAGAAGATAATAAGCTGTGAAGCTAATGCCGCTAGTAGCAACGTCGAAAGAGCGTATTTGCCGATCTACTTTTCTGTGCTTTAGTCGACGAATAAGATGTGACAGTAACAAAATCATACATTAGGTAAAAGTAGGCTATGACGGTATGTCCGTCTATCAGTCTAACCAATCGAAAAGAATTTCAAGCCCTAGGTTAGCATTCCATCCTTCCAATTTGATTCTTTCCTATCTCTCTTTTCTGGATTCTTATTCGTTTGGGGTAACAGTCAATTATGCGACAGAGAGGCTGCAGCGGATATTGCGATAACCGATATCACATAAGAGGTTGTCGTGAAAGATTATTTTTAAAATAAACCACTGCTCTTCTCAGCGTAGAAAATCCTAACTAGACTAGATTCGGCAAATTGACATATGGTTTAGTCTACTTTTGATTCCACGTAATGACGGAATCCAGGGAAGGGACAACTACTTGACTTCTATTGGCTCTAAGCCTAGTTATTCCAAGCAAGTCGGATAAACTGGCTGGCATTGATGCTACCACCTTCTCTTCTTTACAAGTTTGCTCTCTTCCCGGAAAGACAGAGTTTAGTTCCTTCTTATCTAGCTTATCTTAACGGTAACAACCAGTTCTGACTTACCTTCTCCGGTAAGCAAGCCGGTTCATTAGCATTAGGCATTCATCCTATTTCGGGTATTTAAAACCAGCTCCTAACGAACCAGCTCTTTCTTTACTGCTTGGAAAGAACTGGAAAGCTGCTAGTACCTGGTAAACCCCGATTTGGCACTCCATTTGATACCTTTCTCTCCACCTAATTAAATAGCCGCTTTCCTTCTTTCTGTTTTTGATTGAGTTTCTTTTTCTTTCTACGGATTTAAACCAGTTCTATTTGGATCTAAGACCACCTTCCTTCCTTAGAAGGCGAACATCTCATGCATCTTTAGAACCATGGAACTACCATCTAATATGGGCGAACGCTAATGCACGCTATATCTCTTAGTCTAATGAATTTAGGCGAGTTGTTTGAATCCGCTTTTCGCAAGCTTTCCATGCAAGTTAAAGAAAGGAAGAAGGCGAGCTAAGCGAGTGGATTCCATCCCGATCTTTGGTACCAGTTCATTTTCCGAGGGTTATTTTACTGCCTCATTCTCTTTCCCTTCTTCAACCTCTAACTTGTTTACAGGTCTACATACCCAGAAAAGGAAGTTAAGCTATCCTTCTTTCTGATACCAGGAGATCTATTTTGAGACGGATCAGATTGGTTCCCCGGAAAGGAAAGTACTGGCGGAGAGGGAGGCCAACAAGGTAGGCTATTTAGGGAAAGAAGGTCTTAACAAAGAAGGGCTAGGTTCGCTGCTGCTGAATCCATTCCTTCAACCATCAATTAGTCAAGTTAGTCAAGGATGATCGACTGGTGCCGAGCCCAAGGATCTAAGCAAGGAAAGCGGTAAACCAATGCCTCGACTCGAGATTTTAGATTCCATCTTTCCAGGGTTCGTTCACACGCAGCAGGAATGGAAATCAGAGTTAGAACCGCAGACGCAGCAGATGAACAATCTGACGGTCGGAAGGGCTAGGAAGCTGTCGAGGTTTAGGAGAAAACCATATGAAGATCTAGGCAAAGAGACGTGTCAAACCAATGCACAGCACATTTGGATGATCTTTTCGGGATAAGTGAAGGAACGCTCTTTTAGCCATAACCGCAGTTGGGGATAGGAATTAAGCAAATTTCCCTTACAAGAAGATCAATAGGATTTGAAGAGAAAGATGTCGATTCAGAACTTTAGGGCTACCTCAATCCTTATTCTTTCGAGTAAGCAAGCGCATCAGATTGAAATGCTAACCCCTTCCAGCGGTCTCCTTTGATGTTCTCGTGTCCTTCCCAATTCTGTCTGGAGTGGCAGTTGCCATTCATCCAGTAGGAGTTTCATGCCATTCCCTTTCCAGTTCCCTTTGATGGTGGGCCAGCTACAGTTACATCAAGTGTCAAGTGAGTAATCTTTTGAAAGTAAGTAAATCAGTTTGCGGAGCAAGCCTAAGGTAAGGGTCGAAAAAGCGTGAGCCGTTATTTGCTTATGTCACTAAGAAGAAAAAGATAAAACAGAAAAGTTCCTTCGGCTTCGTCCGTAGGTAAAGTCAAAGAAATTCTTTTTTATCTCATATAGGGGGCAAAATGAATACTTTAAGATTTAGCTTATAGCAGTTGCCCTTGGCCTTAACTCAATCATTTTTTTGAATCTCGGGAAAAAGTAAGACTTTAAGGAGTCACTAATAAGAAGGACCTTAGGCAGTTACTACCGTAGAGCGGAGAAATGATAGAGTCAACTAGACTGTAAGCAGAAGATGACCGTTAGCCTTTGGCAGTTAGCGGATATTAGACAGGTAGACTGTCAGTTGCTCCGCCTCCGCATCTTACAGTTCATACATATCGTCATCGTTGGTAGCTTATTCTTGGGCCTCCATCGTCGCTACGCTTTAGTAGCTCATCCGTAGGTCCTTTGAAGAATTTGGAATGAAAGCTATGACACTGTAAGCTCATTTAGCTAAGAATTCATATGACATCTAAGATAAGAGGGGGACTTAAGTCTCTTTATCTCATGTTAGAGGCTTTGATAGCAGCCTTGGAATTAAATAGACTTCCCTTCCTTCCTGGGCGTTAATGCACCCGAAAATCCACTTTGGGTACATTTCATTCCGGGTCTCAAGGCCCTTAATGTTCCTACGGGTGTCAGCCCTTTGGAAAATCCACTTCCCGGGAGTTGTACATGTGGGCGAATCGTAGGTTCAAAAAGTACACCGGTGAATGGCTAGCTCAGACAAACAAATATTCGATCGCTTGGCGAAGACCACTTCTAAGTGAGAATTGCGTTAGGATACTACCAAGGTGATGAAGTGACAAACCAATACGATCTTTCCTTCTTCGTTTTCCTTTCTCCTGAGGGTAGGGTTAAGGGCATCTGAACGTAACGCTTCCTATAGTACTCTCTCTTTGACTTTCAGTCTAGTGCCAAGTGATGTATTATAATGAAATGAGCATATATATATAGCGTCAGATGTTATGAAAGTAGGGCTTTCTACGAAAGATAAAGCGAAGAAGTATTTGAAATCGAGGCGCATTGGAATCATCGATCATATAGCTTGTGTGCCGCGAGTGATCAGTCTGCGCAAAGGCAGAATAGCGGATTGGCTTGGCTTGCCTCTATCTTCCCGGGACTCCTAGGAATGTTAGCACATCATCTACGGTATTAAAGAGATTCATTTTGATTAGTCAGAGGTATTAAGAAAGAAAGGGGATTCTAATAGATAGTCCTCTAGACCTGTTAGCATTCTTATTACGGGTAGAACTAGTTCAGAGTGCAAGTCTGAGGGGAAGTCCCTGATATATAGGAGGGTACCATTGTAGGACCTATCCGGCGTAGCAAGCCATGGAGGAACCCTTTATTTTATAGTCTTGATGTAATTGGGGCTTGTAAATAAAGGATGGCATTCGGACTTGTAATGTAAATAAGGGGTCTCGCTCGTTGTAGGGGTAATAAATAGTTCTAGTCAGTGTATTTCCTTCCTAACTGGCTTATGATTCTCATTTCCCATCAGGGAAAGAAAGATCCCTAGTCAACCTTCTCAATAGTCTAAGTCCCCCGGAAAGTGTGTTCCCCGAGTGTGATTTGAAAAGGCCCCAGCCTATCCCCTTTTGTAATCCCGCATTCCTATTCCATTCCCCCTATAAGTGCTAGTTCCGTTCCCCTTCATCTAGTTCTAGTGCTAAACCCATGGAGTTCTATACTAGTCCTTATGGCTCTCATTCCTATATAATCAAATCCCTTCCTTCCATAGTAATAAGTCTTTCCAGGGCTAACATGCACGTCTATCCAAAGGGTGCCGAGGAGCGTAAGGGTAGTAATCCCATCCCTACCAGGCCTTCTCCCAGAGAGTACGCAAGCAATCCAGTGATAAAGCAGTGGCTTAAAAGCTCCTTGCCATTCGATGGTGGTCCAGGAAGCCAGTTCAAGCGGCGGTAAAAGGCTATAGGCTAACGATAAGAGATATTTGGATTTCCCAGTGTTGTAATAGTTCATATTCTTTCCTTGGCCACCTGGTGAATTTATTGATGTCCTTGGGATGGCTAACATAGAGATATTTTGTGACCTGTATGTAGGAGTAGGAGCAGAATATATATGGCTTTGTAGGATTGCTCCAATAGACTTTCTTCCCTTCCCCTTGTAATATTGCTAATTTCCCGATTTCCTTTACAGTAGTTGCAAGCTAAGAAGTCAAATAGTCAAGCAAAGCAGTAGTCTTGAAAATTGGCAAGCAGAAAGACTATCTCAAGCTCTATCTTTTAAGCCAACAGTCTCTCACACGCAATTCCCAGCGGGGTATGCAACTATAGCAGCTTTTTAAAAAGCAGGGGCTGGGGATATTTCAACACTTCCCGATTATATCTTCGTAGTTCCGACCTGATGAAAGTGCTCAGTAGAATCCGATTCAGTCAGTAAGTACCCCGGTTCAGAAGAGGCGGTTTAAGCTTACAGGAGAGGGTAATACTCTTTACCGATCGCCAAAGTCAGTCTTGTGTTCAATTCCGCCGGTTGGAAGGATTTCTTTCTGCCGTCTGTCTTTCCCTTCTCTCTCTTCTCTTAGCAAAGTAGGTTCAAGTCAGACTTTTGTCTTGCTACAAGCTGGGCTCAGGGACTGCAGTCAGCCGCTTCCCCTGTAGTCGTCAGCTCCTTCTTGACAGATCCGATCGGGTGTTCATAATCTGGAGTAAAAGGATTCGAACCTTTGCATGCCGGTACCAAAAACCGATGCCTTACCACTTGGCTATACTCCATAGGCCTGTTTTGGACGGTAGGAACGGGGATAGGGGGAAGGGAGAAGCAGGGCTCGAAGAACGAGCCGTGCAAGGACGCGGGGATATAGCAAGTAAGCAGCAAGGTTCTCCCTTTATTAGGACCGACTACAACAAGCTCGCGACTCTAATAGAAAGAAAGGGTAAGCTCTCTGCTCTATTTGCTTGCAATGCTATGCCTATCAAAGTTGGCGAAGGCTTCTGTAACCTTATACTCGTTATGCTGTTCGACTGAACTCGTTGGCTCTGCGTCCACCGAAAGTAGCTTCGTCACCGTCAGCATTTGGTACTCTCTCGATAGCTTCAATAGTTCACTGAAAGCCTTTGGTGTAATGAACCGCAAGCCCTTCAGAACAGAAAGAAAGACATAATATAGAATAGAATAGTTTAATGTTGATTCAAGTACCCTTGAAAAGACTAAAGGAACGGGGGAATGACTACCTGTAATAAAGCACAGGCTAATACGAGCCGACCAGAAGAAGCAAGGCTTAGATTACCAGATCCAGGACACAATCTTCCTAGAGATGGAGAGCCCCTTGCCTCGCCTTTTCTAGCCTCTCCTTCTTGCTTACCTAGCTCTTGTCTTAGTGACTCTTCCTCTTTTCTAGGTTTTTTTTCTGAGTCTTAATACGATAGATTTTTCATTTGCCAATGAATTGGATCCGCCCCGATTCGATCAATAATGGGATTCTTGGCTAGAGAAAGGTTCTGTGACATGGACGCCCAGCCCAACTCGGTCGGTTGGCCCGCCTAAGAGATGATGAGATTCTCGATCGATTTGATCGAATTTTGAAAAGTCTTTCTCACTATTCAGAACAGTGGAGCTTTCGATCAAGATCTTCTCGCCTCCCCCGTTTGAGCTCGAATCGGAACCTTTATGCGTTGGTAGGCTTTCGACTCAATCTAGTAGCCTACCTATCGGGCGCCAATAAAATCAAAGAGAAAGAAGAAGCATGGGCTCATCATCTGATGCAGAACCGATGCGAGAGGGAGAATAAATATGGGGGAAGCGTGGATTGATAGCTTTCAAGAACCAGCGGAAAGAGTTCTTCCCTGCATTCCTTCCTTTCCAAAACAAAAATAGTAATTAGGCATAAAAGATTTGATTGAATGAACGCCACCTTGGTTGTTTTCAAACAAATCAAATCTTGGGCTTGGGCCAAGCGTTGCCGGCCGGCAATAGCCGAAGGCTAAAAAGGGAGAGATAGGGAAGAGGAGATGTTGGATAGTCACTCCACTCCATAGATAGTGCACACAGATTCTTCTTTCATTTTCAATTCCTTTCGGGTCGGAAACGCGGGCTGCTGGTGGGGCTGCGCCCATTCTCCCTCTTCTTCCGCTTTACAACCGGAATAAGGAACCTTAGAATTCACCCTACCTGTCGATGAAAAAATGGGATTTGAGAGGACCACCAGCTAGCAGATCAGAAATCTTTGTATGGGTATGGAATGTCCTACTCCTGCCTGAGCTTTCCGATCCACCAATCCCCTATTTCAGGGACATCCGTCTTAGGTAGGCCCAGGGATCACTAATTAGTCGAATGAACCCATCTCTCTGGCCTATCATTTGTTGGTCGATCCGGCTGGCATCTCCTGCATATCTATGGGGGCCCCTTTATACAAGTTTGCTGCTAGGAGTCCCTAGAGTCGAATCAATAATCAATAGAAGTTTACTGACCTGGCTCTTCAATCGACGATCTACTACTCCCTCAACATAGCAGATGCCCCTGCTTTGATTCGAAAGCCCTAGCCAGTGATGAATCCCCAGGAAGATCGGAGTAAACAATTCCTCCTCCCTTCAGTCCAGTTTGAACCCGTCCCAAGAACGAACACTTTCCTACTGCAAGGTGAGGCTCTTCCCCTAGAATCCACTCCGGGTCGGGGGAGCAACTAGTCCAACTTCTTAAGCTTAAGCAGCCGAGATATTGAACAAGGTACATTTGAAACAATTCCTTGCCTCACCCTGAGATGAGAGGGAAGGTCGATTTGACTCGAATCCTGGACCTGATCTTTAATCCTACACCGGTTAATGATGCGATAGGAGAAGTTTTTCTTTTTTTTGTCATTTTTTCATCAATGCTGGCCCAGTCGAGCTCAATTAACATAGAGCCTGATGGACAAACCTTCGATTTGCCTCTAGCTCTATAATCCACCCGTCTTCCCCAGTCCCTGAAAGCCCTCCCGGGGCCTAGCCCTCTTTCTCAACTCGAGTCTTAAGTTCAGCGACTTTCATCGTTGACGAACACCTGCGCTAATAAGATAAGACAAAGAAATGGGGAGTCTATGCCTTGAATGAATCAGTAACAACGGATTAGTGGAATGAGGGATCAAGAGACGGATAGGGGGGAATGGCCTATCAATCATTGGTGGACCTTACCTTTTTCCAGTCACGGAGCTCTCAACTGAGTTGTTTAGGTTCTGGAATTTCATCTCTAGTTGGGGGTTTCGATTCGAAGGAACTCAAATGTGGTGCGGGTTCATCTCTCTCGACCAGTTCAGGTTCAAGGGAGGCGAGGGGACCCAGACTTTCGATCTCTTCTCTATGGCGGGAGGTTTCTTTCGTATCAAGAGTGTGTTGGGGAGGCCAGGGAAGACGGATTGGATCGAGAGGCGATGCTTATGCCTCTTCTTTATCGATAGGATTCCCATCATTTGAAGTCTCCGGCGAAGGAGACAAGGGCGAGGGTGTACGTATCCCAGGTGAGCCAAGAGGTGAAGAGTGAGAGTAGATCAGTCTATCCTCAACCTCCATCCGTCATTAGTAATCTCAATTCGCTTTTCCTATTCACTAGTACACTGCGCGCTACAACTAGCAGCCCCTTGACTAGTAAGGGAAAACGCTAGCGCGCTAGCTAGCTAGTGTTAGCCCCTACTTGATTTTCTTGAAATTTCATTTATGGGATAAATCAATTTACCTGTTGAAAAAGCGAAGCGCGCTAGCGCGCAACGGCTGATGAAAAGCCAGCAACTTGTTAGGAGTAGGTTTGTTTTAGCTTGCCCCTTTATTCTTATTAGTAAGATAGATGTGGAACCCTATACTATACAAGGGGCTGCCTTGCAGCTCCCCCCTATCTCTAAAGGGGCTTATGTACTCCACTCGTTACCACTAAACGACGAAGCCAGGAGCGGAAGGAGGGACTTGAACCCTCAACCTCAGCCTTGGCAAGGCTATGCTCTACCATTAAGCTATTTCCGCCAGCTACGGTAGTGGCGAAGCACTACTGAGCAATTCACGTATCACAACATACGGATGACTTCTGTTTTTCCGCCGGACCACAGTCTTGACCTCCGATCGAGCTACGAACACGAGTAGGTAGGCGGCTAGGGGGGGAGAGGGGCTAAGGGCTGCTTTTCCATCAATCTCCGGCCGCTCAGTGCCGCTATTGGTGCGAGTTGTAAGGAGTCTTGGTCTCGAGTCAAGCTGGGGCCTCATTTCATTCTCGTAAGGGGAATGAGTGCACCGAAAAACCAGACAAGTTGCTCCCTCGCCTCGCAGCGGCGGCATCTGTCTTTTAAGTTAAACTAAGTCATTTCCTAAGAAGGCCCCTCTTATTCTAAGATAATCCAAGCTGCAGCTCCACGAGTCTGCTCGGAACCGGTCGATTCCTAAGCCATTCGTTCTCCCCTCTCGGTTGGCCTTTGCCAGCCACTAGAACAAGCAAGTAAGAGAACCTACAATGAATGAACTTAAAGAACCGCAGATTTTGACCGGATTGTACACCTTTGTGTCTGGCTATGTAGATGTGCATAAAGAAGGGACGGGACATCTCTCTCCTTTGTGGCCTCCTTCCGAATTCTACCAACGTAACTCGATTAGGGTCTAAGAGTCTTAACGGCTATCTTTCGACTGCTTTATGAAACTGACTGAGACATTTTTTATCGGATGATAAGACAGATGAGAGGGTTCAAGCTATAAGACCAGAATCTATGGAATAAGATAAAGATAAAGGAGAAGGCAAAAGCCCATGAGGAAGGAAAGGTGAAATTGTATGAGAGATCAAGATAACGAAATTCTTCTATATACGAGTTTACCAGAATTCATTGTCATTGCCTGGCTAACTAAGAGATAGTGGAAAGAGATAAGAAAGAAAGTAAAAGGACAAAGGAGGGGGAGAGATAAAGAATAGAAGAATACAGCTATATCCCCGACCGGAGAAGTAGAGGAGTCAACCAAGGATTGGTTGGTCTTGCACAATAACTGATTCTAGCTATTCTTCTTCAATTTCAATAAGAGTTGGTGAGTGACTCTAAAATCAGAAGCTCCTGGGGGACCTTAGATTCTTTCTTTCGACGCGAACTCACTCGCTTGAGGCGGACTCAATCACTCTTTTTGGTTGGAGGATCATTCGTTCTTCACTCTCTTGCTATTACCCGAAGGGAGCGCAGCAACCAAGGTGCATATTATCATATAGAAAGAGGCGAGGCGTAGCGATTCGTACTACCGGAAAAGTTTCGCTAACCGGCAGGCAATAGAATCAGCCGATAGGGGCAAGCAAGCGTAGCGAATCACATAAATAAGCCCCTACCCGCCAGCGCGCGGATAGATAGGGCGTGCGAAGCGCGAAGGGGATGGATGTCTGAGCGGTTGAAAGAGTCGGTCTTGAAAACCGAAGTATTGATAGGAATACCGGGGGTTCGAATCCCTCTCCATCCGCGAGGTCATAAGTTCTCTCTTGCCTTATCTATAGATAATAATGAATCGGATCGACTCGACTGATATGATAGATGGAATGGTAGTTTGTGTTATGATTTAGTTAGGACCTTGTCTCCCTTTCGTTATCTTCCGCTCTCCTTGTATAGGTTGGGAAAGGGCCGGGTGGATTACCTTTGGGAGCTAAGTCGAAGATCTCGGTGGTCTTGTGAGTGGTTGATAAACTGCGATTGCAGTTTTATTTAGGAAGTCCCGTAGCTGTGAGGCTTAAGAGACAAAGAAAACGGTGGATACTTTTCTGGGTGGAAGGTGACGACCCTAATGAATCGACTATCAAGGGGGCTGTTAGCTACATCAGCACTCAAATTCCTTCCCCTGAAGCAAGCAGGCAATCTCACATCAGGAAGAGCCTCTCTCTACGGTACCCTTCTGTGATCACTAAACGTTCTGGACCAAAAGGGATAGCTGCTATTGAATCCAAGCCAATTGAATCAGAAACCGCTGCTGTTGGTGTTACCGGTGTTTTAGTATGTCGTAGCCGCTCTTAGTACTAATCTATCTAAAGCACAGAGAAGACGCTCTAGGTCTCCAAGAGAGCCCCCTTATCCTCCAGCCAGTAAAGATTCCTGTCACCGTGAAAACAAAGAGAAAAAAATGAAGGTTGAGTTGCCCGTCCAGAAGTCGTTCGGTAAACTCCCTCCTCGTATTCGTTCGTTCAAGCTAGTCTTCTGCTTTTATCTCTTCTCGTTGATATGCCTTGTCATCGGAAGCTCTTTTCTTCCTCTTTATAGGATTGCCTTGGGACGTCTTCCTTTATGTCCCTTCTTCTTCTTCATCCTCAGATGAGTGTGACTTTTGACTTATTATTCAAGAGAAGGAAAGACAGGACCAGGGGGAATGAGGCTTTACAAAACAAAAAATCTTTGTCTTGAACCTAGGCGACTGAAATCTAGCCTTCCTTTTTTGAATATGATATACGATGAAGGGCGGTACAAAGCAATCCGAAATGAGGGCACCGTATGTTGGTGAGGTTCCCCTGATCGAGCAGCAAATGGAGAAGCAGAGGAATAGTAATAGGTTTCGGACAACTGACTAGTGATGATTGTTCAGAGACGGCTAGTTCTTCTTATTCAACAAGGTACGAATATTGAGAATATTGATTGTCGGGGCACACATAAGAGATTTTAGGGTCTTCTCCGTGGCATCTATCTTCCGGGGACAGGTACCCGTCTACTGGAAAGGACAGTTTCCCATACAACATTGGGTGAATAGTTGAATCCACTGATGAGTATTCCACTTTCTTAGTTAGAGTCCCCCTTTTAGGGATAATACTATATAAGACCACAAGTCTTTCTGTTGGGCACGGTCTCATAGTTAGGAGACTACCTAGCTGAGGTAGTAAGTGGTTGGGCTATGGTACGGCGACTGCTTGTTAAGATAGACTAGCCACTAAGCCACGGCTGAAACAGCCGGGTCGAATCAATCAAACGAGCCACAGACTCTTCTAAGCCGAGACTCCTTCTAAAAAAGGTATGAACACGAGAGCCCTTCTTGGGAAAGGAAATACATACCCCAAGACAAAAACCAATGCTTTGAGTGGGCAAACAAATGGCTTCCAAGCCGTATTTAGCTGAGGCGAACAGAGGCGATCAATAAATAGTGAGCTCGACCACGAGGATCTACCTATATCATATCATAGTAGGGGTGACAAAGCGCGAAAGCACTGAGCACTTATGAATAATCTGGTCTCACCTATTATCACCCCTTTCTCAGGATCTAGCCCTCTTCGACTACCAATGCGGGACGGGAGCAGGAAAAACGACTAGCTTGCGCCTTGGAGTGGAGGTAAATATGACTTTACTTAACAGAAAAGACGTAGATATTGCCTGCCTTGGAGAACCCGGACCGGACCTTCAAGACTCTTCACTTAAGGCGTAATCTTTCCCCTAGCCTGTGAACGCTCTATTGCAAACTAGGTTGATGGTTCCCTAGGGGGGGTTCAAAAGCAAGCCTATCTTTCTGGGAGATAATAAGCCAATGGGTCCCTGTAATCATCTTCTCTTCTAGCTTATTCACTTCCTGGGCTCCATGCACTTTCAGATATGACAATCAGGGGGGGGGCCGCACAGCACCGGGTTCTGTTTGAGCGTCAAGGGCTTTGCTCGTTTGTGTCACTCGCCTACGAGTATCTTCCTTACTTTTGCCCGCAATGCAATGTTGTTGGCCATTCCTCGGCTACTTGTCGTAAGAATCCAAATAAGCAGCAAGATAAACCGAAAGGTGATGATGGAGATGGAAACTCAAAGCGTAGCAACGCTAAGAAGCCTGTGGTCTATCGTGAAAAACAAGCTTCCAAGGGTAAGGAAAAGGTGACTGATTCTTCGGACATGCCGATTAATAACTCATTTTCATGTTTGCATCCGGATAATGCTACATCCACTGATGAATTGGAGCCAAAAGCGGCCGGTGGTGCAAGTTCTAGCTCTGTGGATGTTTACGTATCATCCCCATCGCCTCCCTTAGTTCAGTCTTCGGCTGACTCTCAAGTTTCTGATTCTCCCTACTTAGCGGAGTCCATTAGGAGAAAATTTGAGTTGGTCCGGCAAGGTCTGCCGCTTCCCTCTCCAGATGTTGTAGTTCAAGGACCTGAGGATTCTTTAGCCTCTAAGGCGACGACTCTTGTAGTTAAGAAATCCTGGGGTGACATGGCGGAAGAGTCAGAGCCTCCACCTCTTAAATTAAAGGTATCTTGCGGAAACCCATACGGGACATTTCAAAAGAAAGCTCTTTCAAGTTCGCCTTTTCTGGCAACTTCAATCAATATCGTATAAAAGATAGGTGAATCCGCTTTTCCGGGGACAAATCCCTTAATTCTTTGATCTCGACCGACTAAATCAATCAATAGCATCAGTCTTTTTCTTTTCGATTTAGCTTCTCTTGGCCCTTGGCCTTTGATGAAGATGAACTGATATACTGGCATTCTCTTCCAACTCCGTATCCTAACTCACGGCAAACTATCTCCAGATGGCAAAGTGAAAAGTTTCATTTCTTAGCAGAACCTCTATTCCAATAGAAAACGTTAGCCTTCATCCATGAGATCGGGGTCTCACTACCAGTAGGGGCCCGCTTCCCTAATAGACTTTGAAACCTCGCCTTCCCTTTCGATGTCCGATCCCGGATACCATGACTTGCCTTCAAACGGGCTTCTCCTTCAAAGGAGAGTAACCGATCTGCGGACAGCAAGGCCAATGAAGATCCAATTTCCGGGGTCTAAGTCGTGTCTTGTCCTTGAGTCCTCTCTATGCCTCTCATGTCCTTCTTTCCTTTGCTTGGGACTCACTAGCACACTCCTTGCTGCTTTCGTGCTTGATGGCTTCTGATGAACCAATGATAGAGATCCTTAGCTTCCCTAAAAGCTGCTGTTCAATCCGTCCCTGAGCTTCTACTGGATGTCATACCGGGCATTCAGTCTTCAGGTTCAGAATGCGTCGAAAGAAGACCTTCGCCCGGATAGCCTCTTCTCGGTACTCTACTGCTGGTTATTTTGGTTCCTGCCTGAGCGTTCAAAAGAGAGATGGTCAAATCTTTTCTATTAAAGTGATGTTCCAAGGCGAAGAACTGATATAGATAGTCATATTGGCCTCTCGCACAGCCAGACTTTCAGTTTGCTTTATTGATTCATGGAATAGAGGTTCTGCAAGAACTGACTAAATTCCTTTAAAGAAGGACAGCTCTTTCCCTGGCTGCTTCTTGGCCACAACCACAGCTACGGCTAGTAGTATAGTAGTATTCATAGGGTCCTTTGATCGCATTCTTTGCCGCTGAAGAGTCTGATCCATCTCCTATCCTTCTTGGGAAAGCAGTGGAACTAATGGCTGGCCTAGCTGGCACTTTATGCTAATCAAACTAGAAGTGAAAGTCAAGTTGAAGAAATTCCTTCTAAACTAAAGGAAATAACTAACTATTTAGGGGTAAAAAGGTAAAGGCATATTTTTTATAGTAAAAGAAAGATCTGAGTTCGCTCTTTCCGATTCAACCCGTTCCAGTCAGGGTATAAGCCATAGGCGAGCACGAGGAGATGTAGATCGGAGTAAGTAATCTACCATCGTAATCGTACAGTTTCGGAAAGGAATAGACTCTACTAGCTATATTGATAGAAGAGGTAGTGAATCTTACCTGTAGTTAGGCGAGAAAGCAATATACACGACCAACTCTCATATGGAGCAACCTTCTCTCCCGCTTGATAGCAGTCTGTAGGTATCAGTCCGGTAGACCTTCTTTTTGTTCTTCGGTGCTAGTTCCTCGTCTCTTTGGTTAGTCCCGCGAAGTAGAAAAGTAGGGAACGGGTCAGATGGGTAAAGCATGGGCAACTCAGCTCGCTTTGTTCATCTTTTAGGGCCTTAAAGTCAAAGTTGTTTCGGTCGGTGAGCCTATGTCTTTTATTAAGGGAAGTTTACTTGTCCAATCTAAGCTAAGGCCCGTGAGCCTAATCAGTCAAGTCAACCATACCTAAGGATCGGTGAAAATGGAGATGGAAAGAACCTCAACAGGGTGAACTTCGAGTTAAGATTTAGCCGTTGCAGGAACTGTTCTAGTGGTTCAAGCAGGGTCCGAAGAAGAATCTGAGAAAAGTGAGTCAAAGTCAAGTTCAACGCCAAGTCTTTTCTTTATTTCAGTGTGCCGTTGCCGTAAGTTAATGAAATGCGAAAAGGCATAGAGACAACAGCGGTAATGCCGCATCTCTCGATGAGAAGGAATCCTGGAAAGAAGAGCAAAGAAAAGCCCTTCTTCTTCTACCTTTTGACTCTATCTTGCCCTTTACTTTAGGGAATTGCGGAGTGCAACAAAACAAGGAAAGAAGGCTATAAGCTGCCTACATGGAATTACTCTTCATGCACATTTCCCAGAAAAGAGTATATTGCGATAATCGGATGCTAAGTCTCCCTGGCTTCCTTCCTCCAGCGGGCATTAAAAGAAGAAAGACTTTCAGGTTCTTCGCCACATTCAAGCTTAGGAAAGAAAGGATCCCGTTCAGTGCCGTAAGTTAATGAAATGTGAAAAGGCATGGGAATGCCCTATCAAACGATTTGAGTTAGTTGAAATATCAGACCCTTTCTAATTGCCATCACTGAAAAGCAGTACAAGTAATACACGAACACACTCTAAGGATAAAACGAGACTAGGGGAATTTCGCAAGGGATGCACCCACAAAGAAAGCAGAAAAGAGAATCATAAAAGACGCGGGGATCGACAGCCATGCTTCGGACTCGCTGAGGTTCACACACTTTTCTTTCTTTATTTATGTCCTCGTGTGACCTGCCTTGGCTCGGTGTTCGCACTAGAGTACTTGGACTCATCCTACCTAACCCCTGAAACGGATTAATGCATTCGCTTTTGGCGCCATTCCTCCTTATGGAGAACCACTCCTGGGAACTTGAACTGTTATTTAGGACTCAGGGTCTATGTCCCGCTGACCGAAAGAAAAGACACCATGTCTGCATTCGAACGCATTACCTTCTATTAATATTAAGTGAATTCACTCATCCCATCGGTTTCTTACTCGTGCATTTCTCTTACGATATGTTTTACCCATTCCGCCGTTTACTTGGTTGAGTATATACCAACCACTCGGATGCTGCACGAGTCGTCCGGCGGCGAGTCTTGGTAGACGGAACACTTATCTCTAGACACCGTATGTCCGACTTTCTATATCTACTATATAGCACCCGTATATGCTTTCGCACCCCAGCGTCGGTAGGGACCCAGAGAGCTGCCTTCGCTTTTGGCGTTCCTTCGTAGATCTCCGCACTCAGCTCAAACACTTTCTTCAGTCTTATTTTCGTATGAAGGATCTCGGTGCCCTAACTTATTTCTTGGGCCTTGAAGTTTCCTCTTCTGCACATTGTATTAATCTTTGCCAAAAGAAGTACACAGAAGACCTCATTAGCTTAGCAAAGCTAAGAGATGACAAAAGCAACTCCGATGGAACTCAATGTAAAATAAAAAAAGGATGATGGAGAACCCATTTCTGATCCGACTCTCTATCGACGTCTGGTTGGGAGCCTTATCTATCTCACCATGACTAGGCCAGATCTTTCTTATCTTATGCAGTTCAGATCGTCAGCCAATTTGTGGCAGATCCTCGTCGTCTTCATCTGCCCCAGTAGGTAATGGCTTCATCGTATCATTCGCTACCTTCGGGGCACTATAGGACGAGGCTTTCTTTTTCCCTCGTCTTCTACTCTCCAGGGTATGCCGATGCTGACTGGGCAGGTTGTCCTGATTCTCGTCGATCCACCACTGGCTGGTGCATGTTCCTAGGTTCTTCTTTCATTTCTTGGAAATGCAAAAAGCAGGAACGTATCTCTAAATCCTCTACCCAAGCTCCATATCGTTCCATGTCTTCTGCAAGCTCAGAAATCGTATGGCTTCGAGGACTCCTTGCAGATCTTGGAGTCAATCTCCAGTCTCCCACACCACTTCATGCTGATAACACCAGTGCAATCAAAATCGCCTCTAATCCTGTCTTCCATGAACGCACTAAACACATTGAGGTCGATTGCCACTACATTCGAGAACTTCTCTCGTCAATGGTACCTTTGACTCACGTGTCGTCTCATGATCAGACTGCGGACATCTTCACCAAAGCCATGACACGAGGTCGACATGATTTTCTTGTTGGCAAATTGATGCGGAAGATCATAGAGCATCAATTTGAGGGGGAGTGTGAACAGAAGACTTAACCATACAATGGCATCACACTGAATCACCTCTCTTATACCTAAGAATATTCTTTATGTACATACCCTTTTAGCCTACACTTACCTTGTATAGCATTCATACCTTGTATAGACCATAAATGCCTAAACAGGCAGTCTCTTTACTACTATATAAACCCACTCTTGGGTGAAATCCTTCCCAGTTCAGGCGCTTTCTTCTTTTACCGGGTTGGCTTCATTCTTCTCCGCTCCCATTTTGGTTGTCTTTAGTCTTCTTCCCTTTGGGCTGAGTGGTTCTCTTTTACATTCTCCCTTTCGTCCTTGGGTATGGGGTATTGGCTTCTCTTCGTTGTGCATCCTCTTTCCTCTCTACTTTACTAAGCTTTCAGTGCAGGAAGTCCTACTAATTGGCAGAGCTAAGAGATATTTATTAAAGACAAAGGCGCAATCAACACATTCATGCACACGAGACCTGCTATGCGCGAAAGCACTACCTGCTTACTTTCTCTCGGGACTTGCTTGCTCTCATCTTGCGAAGATAGGTAGCACTACCTTATTCGCTTACCAGAGAGCTAACCTCTAAGAGAGATTCTTTAAACCAAGAAAGGCATGGGAGTCGAAGGGCATAACATTTTATTCTCTTAAGATATTAAGAGTTGGATGAAGAGAAAGAGAAAGGGTGGTCGGTTTCTTTGATCACTTACTTGAATATGTCCCCTGATGTCTCAATAGCAAGAAAAGGAGAAAAGCCATTGAGGAAAAAGCAAGTCTTTATAGACCAACCGGGGACTAAGACTCATTATTTCAGACTTGTAGGGGACTTCTCATACTATTGTATGTACGGGATTGAGGAGTTCTTGCAGCTATTGAGTCGACTCAAAGAGAGAAGGGCGTTTAGCAGCTATCCCTGGCCGGGAAGCACTAGCGAGAAAGCGAATACTTCCTCCAGTCGCTTGCTTTCCCTTCGTAAAAGAGACTAGTTCTCATCCTTAGCTCAGTAGCTCATAGGATCTTTAGCTACAGGAACTCTAGAACTCTACGCTCCTTAGCTGCTAATCGATCACCTCCCTGACTCTATTTCCCGGTGGGTTGGGAAGAGCAGCATGAACTGCCTTAGATCATAGGAAGACTACTTGAGTTATAGAGCTATAGAACTCCTAAGAACTCTTAGAAAGCATTAACTCAATAGAACTCCTATAGAGCTCCCTAAGGATGTCTTATAGTCCGGCATTACTCTGGACTATCCCAGTATTCTCAATCTTAGAAGGTGAGCTAGAAAAGTAAAAGTAAAGGAGCAGCTGTGAGCGCATAGAAACAGCTTGGAGAAGGACTTATACTCTTGGAGAACGACTTAGAATCGGTACCGTCGAGGTCCCATCCATGTTCAAAGAACAGATGCAGCTAACCAACGGGCAAGCAGGTTCCACGGGTTAGGAGGCTGCCTTGTTGTGATAGGGGGCCCTCATTTCATGTAACACAAAGGAAAGCAGTGGCCGTTCACGTTCACTTACTCAAATTAGGGATGCAACGAAAACGCGGAACTGAAAGCAACTATCCGGAATAGGAGTCAGCCGCGGAATCGCCCCAGACTCTATCGAATCTATAAAAATCCCCTTATGATAACGAATCAGTCTAGCCAAGCTCCCCGGACTCTCTCGATCTTTTCTTTGGTAAACCTCGGACTCTTTAGAATCAGTCTAGCAGACTCTACCAAGTAAGCAACTCTTCGTCCCTTACTCTATCTATCTGCCTTAAGAACGACTTCCCCCTTGGCGCCAAAGAGCCTTTTTGATTTGACTCGATGTTCGAAATCGCTGATGAAAGGAAGGGAATAGATCTAAAAGAAAGGAATTAGATAGGGGGTGGAAAGCTCCCTCGCTGTACATATAAGATATCATGAGTATTTCGAGTGACGATGTTATTAGCGAGTTCTTTACCTATAGTAGTTTTGCTCCAACAGACTTAATTCGGCATCGTGATGCTTTTCTACGCTAGGATTACTGGTAAGGAATGAAGCATGGGATGTTATCATCGGTGAAAGATTGTCAGCCATAAAGTGGGGGAGAAATGAAAAGCCGGTCAATATATAGGGCCGCTAAGGGAGTCTTAACCTCAATATGCAACTTTAGGCCGTATCTTATACTATAGCTATAGGAGTTCGAGCCCATCCTTAGAGCTTGATGCTGTCACCCTCTTTCAAGGTTGCCGCTTAGCTTAATTGGCTGATGATGGGGAAGAGTCTTCTCCCACAATGTATGTTGTCAGGTCGGCTTCCGGAGTTTGAGTCTCAAGCTAGGGATCACCAGTTCCTTTATTAGCAGAAGGAAGAAAAACCTCATGGAGATGAAATAACAATCGTTACAGATAGAGTTTGATATGCTTTACTAGCGGCAGCCTGGAGTGCGCTCTTTTGAGCTTTCAGCCAATCAAAAAAGATAAAAGCTTTGCAGCGAAAAGGCTTTTCCAAGAAGCAACTTCCTTATTAGATTAGGGGGCTCCCCTATGGATATTTTATCACTCTCACACAGGGGTGGCAGATAGATACAGAAAAAGACTAATCCAATCTTTTAATTCAACAAGAAGTACCACCAGTGTGATAGAATGCGATTCCGAATGATAAGACGTAGGTAGGATAGAAGGTATAGGATGGAACCAAATCGAGCCTACGGGGAAGTTGTTGCTCCTTAGAATGCCAAACCAAAGACGAAGCAGGTAGTAACCTAACCTTTCTTGTAGTCGGGGAAAGAATCCCGGGGTTGATGCTGAACCAATTCTTCCATTCCAGAGCCCAGAGGAAGAGGAAAGAACATTCCATGATGCGAGGCATCGCTGATAAACATTGCCTGTTGTACAGTTGTTTTAGCCTAGGAGCCAACCTAGCTAAGGCAATATCCCAAAGTAGGGGCAGCTAACTGTGTAATAGGGAGTGCGCCAAGAAAGGGATTTGATCACGATAGCACGATAGATGGGTCATTCTCGGTAAAGGAGAAATGGGAGATCGGGTTAGCTCAGTCCTGAACCGGAATTCGATCTTTTGGTTTGTTGTGGAAAGACTGGTTGCTGCGGTTTAGTTGCTTTTGGAGGTTTAGTCGCGACGGGTTTCCAACCGTTTCCACCCCTACAAAGCAGTTGAACTTCTACGCCCCCCCAACAAAGGGGAATTCCCTCAACTTGAAGTTTCAGAAAGGGCTTCCCCTCGTAGCCTAAAAACCAGTATCAACTAAACGACCAACATGGGACTCAAAGAAAGTCTAGCTTCATTTGTCATTTATTTCTGATCTTCTCTTACGCTATTTCTTGATCGTATTCCGTGAGCCCTTGGAACCTGTATTTGGGCTTTATTTCCTCTACACCAACACCAGTATCGGTGGAAAAGGCCTAACCACCTTGTTATACGCCGCTATCCAAGTTGTTTACCCTCCGATTAGAACTAGTGAACTAGATTACGTCACTAATAGTCTTTTCCCACGTTAACAGCTGTAATGTACGAAACGACTTCTCCAAGTGTTACCAATTCGTTCCCGATGAGGACTCTTTGATTGGAAAAGTCCAGTTTCTCTATGCGGAAACCACCAGTCTTGTGTAAACCAATCTAACCACCGAAGCTAACTATCTTACTTAATGAAAGCTCGACCTGCGGAATGGGACTGTTTAGAGGTAAACCCCGCTTCCCGACGAAAGCCTTGCCTCGTAGCAGACTTCTGGCGAAATCTTATGTCGACCCTCGACCTACTCTACCCTGTGGATCGGCATCCCCAAGATCTTATCAGATACGAAAAGCTTCGGAGCAGCTTCTCTGCCTTTGCCACGCTTTCCCGGTGTCCTTCGCTTGACCCATGTGCCGGTTGTAGCTTTCCGGTTAGCGTTTATAGGACAACTGCTTTTACGCGGTGACCATTCCTTATGAAGTCATGGAAGTTGGGTATACCTTTCTATCTCATAGAAAGAATGGATTGATGAAACAAAACAGATGACAAGGCCGGATTGAGCAACCTGACTAGTTAAACAATAGCCTATTTTCAACGGGATTGAGAATTCGGAGCTTCCTCGAAATATCATAAGAGAAGTAATGAAGCTCCTCAAAGCGCTTGAATGACTGGATTGGATCTATCGTACTATATCTCTAGTCTCAGATAGACAACCTTTCTTACTTACGCAATTCCTCGATCCAATCTCGCACGCGGGCCCAGTAGTTAGTGCTTTTTTTAAAGCCGTTAACCTGATCGACGTAAGAACCGATCTCAAGCTTGATGAGCAGCAAACCAGACAATACATTTCTTCAGTTGGGGAATAAAAGGACGGGTTCGCCTGTCCCATTCTGATTCTTCCTCTTCGGACCCTCTCCTTAGCTGTCTTTCTTTGGCTTATGCCTTTAGTTAGCTCCTACGGGATACCTAAAAAAAATCCCTTTCGGCGGCCCAGTGGAATCTCAGGTTTTGGCTGACGGGATCATCTGGTAACAGTTCATGCAGAAGAAGACCTGACAGTCCTCCGATCCCCATCAATTCCTTACATAGACGTGGAGAACGACATAGTCCCTAATGCGTGGAAGGCATTCGAGCTTGTTCAAGCAAATTATGTCGCAGAAGGCCCAGCAAGACCCAAGATTTCCGCCAATAGCATGATGGTTGCTAAGGTGATGTTGAACAGTAGTTATACACTCTATTCTGGGTTGGGTCAGAATTTGCAAGGAAGGTTGGAGCCGATACAGGTGAATGACAAGAAGGGCCCCTACGGGTTAGGTTTCAAACCCACCAATAAGGACAAACCGCAAGTATCCGCCCGTATATATAGAGATGGGCGGTGTACAATACCCGCCAATGGCGACTAAATGTTTTTGCCTGCGAAGACTAAGTCTTGATTAAGCAACCTAGCTCAGACTTTTTAGAGTAACGATTGGGGGTTGACTAAGTGCTATTTTTAGGTTCCGTAGGTCGTGCGACGGGCAGCGGCTAATGCTCGGCTTGGTGCTGAGCTCTGACCGGTGCCTGCTCGGCTGCATGGCATTTACCCTGTTCTGTTGGGGGTCAATGTCCTTACTATACTCCTTAATTAAGGGGGGAAGTCAAAGGAAGATAGATCATCTGATCTTTCAGCGGTCCCCGGCCGTCAGTATCATGTCCCCGCGTCTCAGCATCTAGAATAATAGCTAGGCATCAGTTTGACTTGAGAGCGAGACTAAGAAGATTCCCGCCTGGAACAAAGTAGCTCTGCCCGGGGCCGATCGAATCTTCTATCTTCATGTTCTGAGTGCTGCACCTCCGCATCGAATTAACTCGATAGGGACAAAGCTCAGTGGAAGGCCCGATCGTGGCAACTTGTCAGCTCCTCGTGTATGGAAGCGCCCGTGCCAATCGATTGATTTTTGAGATGGCCATCAGGCGAGAGTCAAGTTTATCTGTCGATATCCCGAGCTACTTGTCCGACTTGCCTGCCATCTTTTGTAAAGTATGCGCCCCAATTTTTAGATATGATATAGATCGATAGCACTAGTCTGCCTTTGCCCTGTAGGCCTTTAGCAGAGGTGTGCTAGGGCGATCTCCGAGGTAGTGTGCGACGACGACAGAGGGGCAGTACGTGGGCCTCGACGGCAGCGAGACGGCAGCTAATTGGCGAGTCAGAATGAACGACGGCATGGGCTAAAGTGAGGAAAAGCCGAATGACCTATTATGAAAAGTACGAATGGAATATAGATCTTAGCATACATCCACATATGACCTAAGGCTTCTTTTCTTTGCGGAGATTTTATAGTAACCAGAAAGCGGTTCAACAGTTCCAGCTAAGCAGGAGAGAACGGATAGCCTGAATCCGCAGACCCGAATTTCTAGTTATAGGATGATTAGCGGATATTTGCTAGGAATTGTTTTTGCGTTTAAAAAGTACTCCCGAGTCCGGACAAAAGGACATTTATCTGTTAACTAGTACTTAGCAATTGTCTTTAACCTATAGGCCACTGACAAAGCCTTAGTAAAACACCCGGTTCCGCTCTACCAATCCTGAGGGAGTCCGGACCTGAGCTCTAGCGATCGGTAATCTGTGGATAGAGAGCGACTTGTCCTTTATACGCCATACTCTGTCCTTGTATGACTCCCTTGGGCATTTGAGCTAAAGAGAGTCGCTCCTAGCTATTCCATAGATTTCTCCATACCATACTGGCAAATGTTCTATTGAAGAATTGCACTACAACTGGCCTCACAGGCAGGGGTCTCCAGTCTACTTATCCGCAAAAGGCACTTTTTCGCTTCGCACCTTGCCTCAAAGGATAAGACTTGCATCAGCCCTTTTGGACGACTCCCTATAGTGTAGAAGAAGTGATGCCCTATCTTTATTCCATCTAGGGATGGGACAAATGACTTATTAATCAGAGTTGGAGCATCGAAATCAATAGCCTATATCTGTCTCTGACCTTTTCGTTTTTTTTGCAGTTGGTTGCGTCCTGGCTTCATTGAGAACCAAGCCGACGAAGGATGAATCTTTCCTTCTCTTTCTTTCACTAGTAAGAATGCAATGCCTGAATCATGTGATCGCTTTGTTCTTATCCAGACGGAGAACCTACATCGCCAAGTCTTTCTGAGTCGAATCTGCTATAACTATATGCGCAATTTCTCGATATGGGATTTAAGAGATTTCATTTATCGTAGACAAGCAAAGATTGAATATCCTTCCACACCCGGCGTCATTCCTATGCGGACCAACCCATCGCACACAGATAGAAAGGGCTCAATCTCCGACCTAAGCCCTTACTTGAACTTCCTCCAGCGGAATGGAAAGAATGGAATACTTGGGATCAAAAGATTGATCTAATAGTCACCAATTATGAGTCTTATTTAGTAAATACATGCAATATTGATATACGTGAACAAGCGAGGTAAGCGTCCGGATACAAAGGAATCTTAGTCTATGTCTGGGTCACCCAAAAAAGTATGAAGAGATAGTTGATAGTTGAATTTAGGGACCTCTACTTGACGTACCTCTGTAGTCTTAAGAGAAAGTAATACACTCAGTCTCACCGTTAGAGGATTTATTGGAGGATCTAGGGCGTTAGCCCGAAGCCATAGAGAGAGAGTCAAAAGCCTATAGCACTGCAGGAAGACCGGGACAGATTAAGTTGATTCGATTGATCGCCTTTAGGGTACGGTGGGCATTGAAGATCTAAGTGCGCCTCCGCTACTCTCTTTCCGCTTACTTTTCGATATCGGAAGAGTTCTACATCTCCTAATAAGCACGCAGGTTAGGGGTCAGTCAGACAAGGGGCATACCTACGAAAGGACGTTCGATAGGAAGCAAGCGAAGGTTTAACGAACCGGAGTTAGTGATAATGCTTTAATTGAATAGAAAGGAAAGAGAACATTAGACCTTTGCTCTACATATTCTATTAGACCTTGTATCTTCCCCTCTTTATCACAGAGAGGTACTGAAAGTCAACCCTGGTTGGACACGAAAAGAAGGTTTAAGTTCCAAGACGAAAGGAGAAAGCAAAAAGTGGAGCATCCGTTTCGGGAGGAAAGGGTCAAAGCCGGATCCCGTAGTATATATATTGATTCGTCTTCTTCTCACAACCCCGGGGCTAAGGCTATACCCGCTGCTACCCCTCAATCGGCCTTACCTTCTGTCCTTGGGAAGATTATTAGCTAACGAGCTCTAGATGTCTATCCGTTTAGACGCCAGTTATGGTATCCAATCAAATAGACCTTCGATAAAGAGTTTCATTCAGACTAGCTTGATCATTGCTTGAAGCTATAAGGTCTGAGCCCGAGTTCTTTCCTACGGCTAACTAAAGGCCCCAGCCATCTCTTCAATTCCCTGGTTCCCCCCTTCCTCTCGAATTCCAAAGAGTATAGTCTAGGCGCTGTCTTTGAACCTGCCGGCCTTTGGCTGCGCTAAACCTTTCTCTAATTCAATAGATGAAGAAAGCTATCACACAGGGAGTTGATCAAAAGGATTTCGCAAAGCGAAGTCATCTTTCCTTTCGAGACTATGGACCGGAAGGGCTAACGCTAAACCAAAGTCTTTCTCCGGCCATGCCAATGATTTCAACTACTTATTTGCCAGACAGACGCTATGCGCCCAGGTTACAACGGTGTCTATTGGCCTCTGTTTCTCGTAGTAGCCTATACGAGCTGAAAAGCCTATCTTAAGGGACTTCAATTTCGGAGAGATGCTAATAAAGATGCCGGAACGGAGAAGGATCCACGCACTGGAAATGCTTTCAAGCCGTTCTCGGATGCGACACAGATTCAATATGTAAAGAGCATATTGAATGCCAGACCCTAAGAAATATACAATCAGGTCAAGGACCTAGAAGTCATTCCACCACCAAGACCACTGTTGAGAAATCCAACTGAGCTTGATCAAAGCCGATACTGCCGATATCATAAGTCGGTTGGGCACGATACGGACGAATGCCGAGATCTTTTGAGGGTTCTCGCCCAACTCATTGAAAGAGGGAATCTCAGGAGGTTCGTGAAAAATCAGGGCGATGACAATCAAGTGCCTGAAGACCGACGTCAACCAGATATACGAGGGAATCGTCGCCAAGATCAGCCGCCTCCCCATGGTGGCCCAGCACCCGAAATTATGACACTCTCTCTCATAAATACCAATCATCCTGAACCAAGCAGTTCAAGACGGCAAAGAAGGCGATATGCCCGAGAAGCGGACAACAATTACCAATACTGTCAGGTTGCTGAACCTACAAGATCCGGACCGAGAGGAAGCTTTCAATTCTCGGAAGAAGATTCGACCGGATTTGTCCATCCAAATAATGATCACTTGTTCTGACTTTAAATATATTTGATACACCAACCCATAGATTACTTGTGGATACTGGGAGTTATACAAATGTCATATATTATGAGGCCTTTCTCCTGTTAAATATCGATTGGGGTTATGTCCGAGAAAGCCATGACGTTATACTCGGGTTTGGTAGATGCAAAACTCGGCCCATGGGTTGTGTCGACCTTTCGCTCTTGCTTGAGCTTCTGCTTCTTCTTTAAGAAGTTGCGCTCTTAGCGGATCATTCTTGTCCCATCCTAAGTCATCCCAGCGTTGGAGTGATTCAGTAACTTCGTCATATACTAACGGTCCCCTGCCTGAGGGATCCATTTCTTGATCTAACTGATCTATCGGGTGACCTTCTTCATCGGTTTTACCTTCGGTCCTAGTAGGAAGATCGGATTTATTCCAATCATCATTGGCATAGGCAGGAGCGTCTGTCACAGGAGCACTTCTTTCAAGATCTTCCCTCCTCAGCCGTTGCTCTTCGCTCTTCAACTGCAGGAGTAACTCATCGCCTTCTGACTCTAAGTCCTTGATTCGTGTACTTACCTCTTCTGCAGGCAGACCTTTCTTTAGGAGCGAAGCTAGGCCGAAAGAGTCTTTGACTGCTTTTCCGCGGTGGAGTGGTTTGACTTCCGATACTGCTTAGTTGCTATACGAGGTGAAGAACAAACCCATGGCTGTCGCTAAACCTCAAAATCTCATATATAGTGCTCAAGTATCATTATTCATGCTTTCAGAGGCTATAAGTAGGCCCTTTGCTAAGGCGTAAAGGGCACGTAGGCGGTGAATCGGGTTATGAGAAGAAACGACCTATGGTATGGAAGAAGGAAGATGAGGAGGCTACCTAACATAGAGGAAACCGGAGAAGATTTCGTATCCTTAGTCAAACTCGCACGGGAATACCTGTCGCCGAGGAAGAAGAGACTTTCTAGAGGAATAAGAGCTGACGAAATTCATGCTTGTGCGGAAACTTACCCTCACCTATTGTATTGTACGTCCAGATGGAAAGTCATGCTCAACCTCTCAAGGATTTCATTACAGGGACGGGACTAGGAAGAATGAAAGAATACGCTCCCCAATCGACGATTTGGTTCAACTCCAATTCGTGGGAAGGAAGGCAAAGATTCTAGATAAATTCCTTCCTGATGAACAAGATGCACTGCAGCAGCAATAGCAATTTGGAACGACCCGGCATCGAGGTCTCGCCGAGCCTTCTCTACTGTACTCCCCAACCGCACCACCTGGGGAAACCAAGCGAAAGAAGACAAGATCGAATCGGAATGTCTCGTGCTCGTCCCGTTGAATGGACACAAAAGACTGCTTTCCTCTTAGCCGTTGATTCTAAACTCTCCTTCCCTTGAATTCGCTTCCTCCCAACAAGCTTCATCTCTCTCTTTCATCGGCGAACAATAAAGCACGGTGGGATGCATTGACACGACTCCACCTATTTCATAGCGAGATGGCCAAGAGATCATAATCATAATAAAGGATGAGATGAGAATAAAGGCATTCCAAGAACTTCTATTGAGGAGCATGGTATTAGCTTAGTTTGCTTGTTTAGTGGCATCCCGTCGCTTGTTTCATTTTAGCCTTCCTTCTTGGCATTTGTCCTTGTCTTTATCATGGGCATTGGCCTAGCTCTATCATTGGCATCCGCTTACAGAATTTCCTTTAGAGCGTACCTTCCTAGCTACCGTAACAAGAACAAGGAAACTCTATTCTAATCCGCTTGCTGTCTCAGTTCGGCTATAAGCCTTTTGTTTTGTTGCGAGTGTTGTGTACTAAAACGATTTAAAGCCCGGCCTTCGATCGAGAACCGGAATCGCGGATAAGGGAACAGAAACATTCTCTTGGATCGTAAAGTAAAGAGCTCTACCCGACTTTATTTGTTTTTAGTAAGGTAGCTTTAGCTCTTTCCGATTCAGTTAGTGATTAGTGATCCCGAATCGAGCCTGATGCCTAGTCGGGATTATTGCGTTGGATTGATCAGCGGAGTAGTAAACTCTTTTGACGGACGGAGTGCCTATTTCACATGGAAACGTGACCTGCTGTGCCGGTCGAGGCTCAAAACTGAGCGTTGTAGTCCACGGACTTTGACTCCGGGGAAGCTCATTCAGTTATGGAATGCGTTAGGGGCTCTTAAGGAGGAGAGATAGGGGCTAAACCCACCATCCCTAGCTGGAAAGTCTCATTGAGTTCCCAGCTTGGCCTACGCTACGATCGTTAGAACTCCCTCCAATCGATTCAAAGCCAAAAACCTCACTTTCTTCCGATAAGCATGGAGAGCGAATGGGAGCATTTCATGCCAGTCCCTGTATGTAATTGCTATTTCTAATAAAATATTCTTGATCTTTTTCTTTTCTGCCTCAACTGCCCCATTCATTTGTTGTGGCCTGTAAGGTGCAGAATTAGGATGCCGGA